TAGGTGGATCGACTTATCGAGTTCCCGTTGAAGTGGTACCTGCAGAAGGAAAAGCTTTGGCTATCCGATGGTTATTGATCGCGTGTCGAAAACGTTCAGGTCGAAGTATGGCTTTAAGATCGAGTGATGAATCAATGGATGCTGCCAGAAATTCTGGTAGTGCCGTACGGAAGAAAGAGGAGACCCATAAAGTGGCGGAAGCTAACAAAGCTTTTGCCCATTTCCGTTAGTTTCAGATTTGTTTCAATCCACAATCTTTTCATTGTGGATTGGAACCAGGGCGCGGGTTATCGGGAATCAGAATACGCCATAAACAAATGGATAAGTAAAAATTGGACGCTGAATAAGAGATATCTAAGCCATAAGTGAGGATTGATAATTATTTATTAGATTATCAATTATTAGACTCTTTATCTTATAGAAGGGAAAGAAACTAATGTGGAGTTGGAAAGTCCATCGGGAAAAGGCTTGATGCAATATCGATTAGTTATTCGGAGAACTGAAATCGATTGGGACGCACATAGAGAAAGCTGTATGATCTGAAAGATCACTACAATTTGAGAAGCTTCTCCCAGTTCCAAACCTGGAATGAGACTCCGACACTTCACTTGAATCCGCCGAGTTTTAAGTTCAAGCCACAGAGATTCGATCAAAATCGACTTTCCCTTTCTTACTCACCATTTTTACCTTACTTGCTACAACCCTCCAACTACTTTAGAGAGATTTCATCTAATAAAAACTAGTGTATCAGAGACAGAATGTTGTACTCCCATTCGTCGAAATGGAACGTTGCTTCATATTTATAGGGTGATCGATAATCAATATCGTTCCAATTCTCAATGGATGATCAATGAAGAGTTAGTCTCCCTCCTTCCCACGAGACATAGAGTAAAAACCAAAAATTATTTGTTCTAAAAAATTTGTTTTAAAAAAGGGAAGCCGCGTTGTGAAATAAGGGATAGGAATTATTCAAGATACCGAGAAATAGCCTCTGTATCTAATAGTTTTGGATACTCAATCAATCTTAGTTGACACGGATAGGATTTCGTGATATACTGGGAATCAACAAGCTTACTAGCCTGGGGAATCACTAATTATTTTGAAAACCAAATATTACCATGACCGCAACTTTAGAAAGACGCGAAAGCGCAAGCCTATGGGGTCGCTTCTGCGACTGGATCACCAGCACTGAAAACCGTCTTTACATCGGATGGTTCGGTGTCTTAATGATTCCTACCCTACTAACCGCAACCTCTGTATTCATCATTGCTTTCGTCGCAGCTCCTCCTGTAGATATTGATGGTATTCGTGAGCCCGTTTCTGGTTCTTTGTTATACGGGAACAACATCATCTCTGGTGCTATCATTCCTACTTCTGCAGCTATCGGGTTACACTTCTACCCAATTTGGGAAGCAGCTTCCGTTGATGAATGGCTATACAATGGTGGTCCTTACGAACTGATCGTTCTTCACTTCCTACTTGGTGTAGCTTGCTACATGGGTCGCGAGTGGGAACTAAGCTTCCGTTTGGGTATGCGTCCTTGGATTGCTGTTGCGTACTCAGCTCCCGTCGCAGCTGCTGCCGCCGTCTTCTTGATCTACCCAATTGGTCAAGGAAGTTTCTCTGACGGTATGCCTCTAGGCATTTCTGGTACTTTCAACTTTATGATCGTTTTCCAGGCTGAGCATAACATCCTTATGCATCCTTTTCACATGTTGGGTGTAGCTGGCGTATTCGGCGGCTCTCTATTCAGTGCTATGCATGGTTCTTTGGTAACTTCTAGTTTGATCAGAGAAACCACTGAGAATGAGTCTGCTAATGCAGGTTATAAGTTCGGCCAAGAGGAAGAAACCTACAACATCGTAGCTGCTCACGGTTATTTCGGCCGTTTGATCTTCCAATATGCTAGCTTCAACAATTCTCGTTCTCTACACTTCTTCTTAGCTGCTTGGCCCGTAGTAGGCATCTGGTTCACCGCTTTAGGTATCAGCACCATGGCATTCAACTTGAATGGTTTTAACTTCAACCAATCCGTGGTTGACAGCCAAGGTCGTGTTATTAACACTTGGGCTGATATCATAAACCGCGCTAACCTGGGTATGGAAGTTATGCATGAACGTAACGCTCATAACTTCCCTCTAGACTTAGCTTCTGTTGAAGCTCCTTCTATAAACGGATAATATCTGTCTGGTTATGCAGTATAACTGGACACCAAACCTTTTAAAACTAAAAGGTTTGGTGTCCAATGAGGTTTCGTTCGATAAAACGAATAGAAAGAATGGTGATGGTTTGTCAGAATCTTACAATCATAAGTTCCCAATCTTGAATTCTGAAGAATCCTTAGAATACTCTTATGCGGCTGTAAATATTAAAACTATTTCTATTCCAATGCACAGAATGCTTGTAATCTACCAATGAATAGAGTGGGAGTACGTTCTTCATTTCACAGATTTCCTATTGTCTCGTTATATACACAACTAATATGTATGTGTATCAATTGAAGGACCCTAATAGCTTAATAGATCGATCGTGTTCCCTTTCACGTTCAGGGAGCCCAGTAGTAGAGGGGGCGGACGTAGCCAAGTGGATCAAGGCAATGGATTGTGGATCCATCACGCGCGGGTTCAATCCCCGTCGTTCGCCCATCCAATTAGATAACTCGTTCTTATTGCTTGGAATAGAAAAAGTTAAAAAAAAAAAAGTGGATAGGTTATGTACAGGTATCCTCAACAATAACGATTTGAAATTACCGATCCAATTCCAGTTTTGGACACGAATATGTATAGAAATCACTATACTTATTTGAAGTACTTACTCCAACGTATCTTGAATCTTTCAAGATTATCCATATAATAAATGTGAGAAATAGATAGTATCTATCACATATGAATAAGATGAAAAAAGAAAATAAGGTAGAAAGGGTGGGAAAAAAAAGAGTAGGAAGTCCATATTCTCTATCTAAAGTTCCGGGGTTAGTAGAAATCAGTAGATTAGACTACTTCTTCGAATCATTGAAGAACCAACATCTCAAAGAATTTTTAATTGGTCCATTGTCTAGTTATGAACCTTTTATCAGATTATTTGACTTATGGAGTCTAAGTTCACTATTTCTAAGCAATCTGCGTCATTCAGTAAAGAGGGGTAGTAGCATCACCCTGGAAATCCTAATGTTACTAACAATACCAATTTCTATGCATTGCTTGAGTGATAGAAGTTCGATCGAAAGAAGTTCTATATTAGCGAAAATAATTAATGGGGGTGGTGGAGTAAGAAAAGAACAAGCAGAAAATTCTGGTGACTTATCCTACTACTTTCTTCAATCCAAAAGATCTTTATCTGTTGAAAAGGATGGGAAGAGAAGAACACCTGATTCTTACTATTTAGGGTCGAACGAAGATATTCCCACAGGTTCGACGAGAGAAGAAAAGCAAGTTCGTTATGGTGCAATGAATCCTCTGGTTTCAGGTAGATGGAAGGTCTGCATAGTGAGGGATTCACTCCCTGGCGAGGATATATCCAGAGATGAGACTGAGAGGATTCAGATATTATGGAGGGATAGGTTTTTAGAAGATTCAAATAGGTTTTTCAAATTCTATAAACATGCGGGACTTTATCAAAAGAAAAGGAAAAGTGACTGTTACCAAAATGATTCTGATTCGTTATTCTTCTGAAAAATCCGTAACAAGCAAGATCTGGATCGACTACAAACAACAAGATTGAGGGAGGCCTTTTCCAATTTGTCTTCATTTCCATCTTGTAAAAATACAATGTCGTCTCGTGATGGTATATCCGGGTTAGATTGTCACGAAAATGGGGGAGACTCTCCTATTCTACACACTTATTCACAAATAAGAAATGAATTAATAAATCGACTCACTGGATTTATTTTGATAATTGAGGAATTGAATCCGACTTCTAATGGGGCAATAATTATTGATATTAATAGTAATGAGAAATCTGGGAAAGTATTTCCATTGAAAATGGAAAAGAATCTATCATTTACTAGGATATTTGGCAAGAAACTAGAGTTGCCGAGTAGCAAATACTTTGACCTCAATAGAATTATTCCAAGATATTTTAAAATACCTTTAGGTATACCTAGAGAAGTAACTAATAGAATCGAAAATACTACTTTTTTAAATGAATTGAAAGGAAAAGATAACATACATTCAATATATTCTCTAGTTAGGTTGTATGGACGAAATAGATTGATACCTCTCTACTCAACATACACACTTATTTTATATGACTATTTCTGTGCATTAGCTAGTGAATATTTCTTCCGAATCAAATATCGGTTGGATGGCTGGGCGGGGAGCGGGGAATCCACCGGTGTAACAAGAATTGCAACTGAATAAAGATTATTGGAATGGAAAGATAACATAGAGCGTTTGTTGAACGAGTATATGACCTTCCGAATCGATGAGTATAGGAATGTTCAGTCAAATGCGCATAGATGGCTTGATACAACCAGAGATTCGTATTTTTCCCCTTTCGGGAGAGTCTTTTTAGAAATAAAGTATGACTTGGATAAATCGATTTACGGTGTCTCGATAATGAGAAACAAATTACTAAATAGTATTGGTACTAGTATTAATAACACCACTCAGAATAACGAGAAGTATCCTCATCGATTTCTCAATGTTTTATTTATTTACAAAATGATTGTTACCGAGGTTACTCGCCAAGAAGTTCTGATAGATACGATTGATTATTGCATCGATAAATTGAACGATATAGATCTTTCGATGCTTGATCCCTTATCGAGTTTACTCGATATTGACATTGACGAACAGATATCTTTCCTCAAAAGAATTCTCAAGAGAAAAAAGATTTTATTCATTGAGTCCAGATTGTTAATGGATAAAAAATCGATAGGCTCTTCAATCTCACTAGAACCCGCAGTGAATCCGCCTCTTGTTGGATTACCCCGCATCGAATCTATCCGAACAGGATTTTCAAGTGATGCTCTTTCCACTACGGGGAGGCAGACTTGGGATCTGTTTCTAGATAATTCAAGTCGTGGCAGAGGTTCAAATAAAGATATTGGTGAGAGTATTTCAAGATACATTTCCGATGAAGTGAATACACTAAACTTTCTAGACCACTCTAATCTACCTGTATGGAACTATGCTAGAAGCAATTTCATTCCGAGAACCAAAAGGGATTTCTTTATTGGGAGATGTAGCAGCAGTTATTCCAACGTCTTAGATAATTTCTATGTGGGCTCCGATAATGAAGTCATCTCATCTAATATCATCTCATCTATTCAGTCCCAACTGTCGGATTCATTATCACCCAATTTATCGAAACGAACAGAAGGGGTAACTGTTGATCATGTACTCACAACAGTTCAACCTATTCCGTCTAATCTGCATGAATCTGCAACATTATTATTAACTCATTCAGATAGACTTTTTAATTCTATTTCAGATCTGAAAAGATTATTGTCGAAGTTGAACTCATCTCCTCGTGAAACGAGAGATTCGTTTCTATCTTCGTGCAGTAGCGATGGATTTTATTTGGAAATGGAAAAAACGTTGATAAACTCTAATCCATCGGCGGATCGGCGACCCCGACCTCGTCCTAAGAATCTGGGGTTGGATCAAGTCAATTCAGAAGAGAAGTCTATTGAAGATAGATCAGACTCGGGGGATGTTTCCACCAAGAATCGATTCTATCAAAATGATCCATCTATTGGATATTTCTGGGAACCAGAAGAATTAGAAACGCTTTACTGGTCGCTAAGATTTTCATTACGCAACGATGTAACATCAAGATCTCTAATAGGATTGATTGGGAAGAAGGTTCCGCACGAAGATACGAAGTTTGCAGATCCATATATCCGTAAAGAGCCTATCCGTCCATCCCATTTCATCAATTTCAATGAATTATCAAAAGATTTGAACAAATATAAGATCTCTTGGATCTTTTGGAAAGACAATATCTGTGAAAAATGGAGCCTATTCAGAGAGTATATACCTTGGTTTTTTACCCCTAACCGGTGGAGATACTTCTACGATCCGATTAGAGAAACATATCCAGAAATAGTACTTAAAATAAGTGATGACTCGAATCATAATCTACCTAGAATTTATAAAAGAATTGCTGAGGATATAGATGGTACCAAAGCTTATTTATTCCAAAGCCTAGAATTGAGATTCAAAACTGATTCCATCAATACCATATTATCCAGGATAGATCTTATTCTTTTCAAAGAAATTACTAATGAAACGAAGATGTCACATTCAGGATGGTCAGTATCTCAATTTTCCAATAAGTCTATCTTATCTTACCTTATTCTCTCAATATTATTCGTTCTTGCATTCTCCAAGCACCATTTGTCTGCCGTTTCGGGTTCTAATTCCCTTCATTCATGGAAACGTTTCGATACTATTGGATATTTAATAGACCCAATGCGTGGATCCTATTTGAAAAAGGTAATGTATTCCCCTTCGACAAGGTAAATGTAAACGAAAGATCTACTAATCTATTCTTTGAAGAGATTCTTGAATTATATAAATAATATAATCTTTTTCTCCTTCGTGAAAAATGAACTAGATTCATGGATACTTTGTAGGGAAAGCCCCGATACCCTTAATAGTAAGAAAGAACTATTGACTCAATATTTAGTAACGAATAAGATTATTTCCAAGTATGAATCGAAATTGAATTCCAATTCTGATTTATCGAGCAATGAGATTGATCATGAAGCTTTCCCACAAGAAAGATCTAATGTTTTGGCATACCTACTTCAATTCCGCCAAAATGATCTATTAAGTTACAAGATCCGTAAGTTGGATCCTGCGGAGAAGTGGGCTCTTTCCGCCCCCGAGAGAAATAGTCTATTTTCAGCAACGACGAGACGAAGAGGCATTCTAAATATGCCATGTCATGACATACCTATCTCACTCTAATCAGGATTATTACCATCTAAAGGAATTCCGGTAGTAGGACCCATAGAAACTGGACGATCTTCCGTTATTAGGGATGTAGCATCCAAATCCTACTTCCCGTTGATGAGGCTACCACTAAGAAAGTTGCTATACAATCGATCATATTTCAATAATATACATGGAAATTTCATCTCGAAAGAGAGTGTACACCGATTAAATCTCATTTTTGCAATAGCGAGAGAGGTGTCTCCCTGTACAATATGGATTCAAGATATTCATGAATTGAATGTTCATCGCTCGTATCATAGACTAGAAGCTGATCCCAGATTCTTACTTTGCCCAATATTGAGGAGTATTGGTTATGGGCGCAGTAATTCTCGCATTCGTAAGAATATTGTTATTGCTTCGACTCATGTACCTGCAAGGGTAGATCCAGCTCCAATAGCTCCGAACCGGTTAAACTAATTGATAAATTTCCGAAAGTCCAACAGGTGTCAACGTCAGAAAGAATTGTCAATTCTCTTACGTATCAAAGGCTTCAAAATAGAGGCTAATCCGCCTCTTCTTGAAGGTACTGGGTCTGGAACTACGGGTTATAGCAAACGAGATTTATTCCTTTCTGCTAATGAAGCATTATTAATCGGTACTTCCAAAAGGAAAAAGATTGTATGTAGTGATGCAATTGGATTAGCGTCACATAGACAACATTCAATTGTTACTTATATGGGCAATGGGATAGAATCCAGTTCTGAATACGAAATCTCTTCTCAGAGGATAGGAGAAGCTATTCTAAAAAATAGTTTGATAGATACTTATCCCACAAATATTCTATTTATTGGTAGTAATGCGTCAAAGAGGCGATTTTATCATTTGTCTAACTGGTATGTGGAACCTTCAATAACCGAGTCAACAATTAAGGAATTCACTCTATTTTTGCATATCCTAGGGCTACTGGCTGGATTAGCGGCTCGCGGTTCGTTCAAAATGGATATGAGAAAGAAAGAAAATTTCATTGTTATTGATAAACTTGTAGAGAATGACTTTAACCTAGCGTGTGGTGTTCTAGAAAACCTTTCAAAGGATTTCTCATGTTCAGAAATCTGTAGAAGCAGAAGTCAATCCAATAATAGTCTTTCTTTTCCTTCTCCTACTGAACCCAGGTACTGTTCAGATATAACCTATACAAGTCATTCTTCTAAATCTACGAGAAAAGGGGTGTTTAATTCTCTAACCGACTTCGAAATGAAACAGTCAACCGAAATAGACTTAGTTCCGACGGAAGTATCGCGTGAGATTACTTGGTCCCCTAAGGCTTGGCGTCTCAGTTTCATGCGAAGTGGTACTTATGAATCGATAAGAGTCTTATCCGAATTCAATAATTTGTATAATCTAATCCTCCTTTACCAAAATCAGAATCAAATACCCCAACGGGATTTCGAATTGAATAAGATTAAGTATAGTGAAAATAGATCGTATGAGAAAAAAGGATATCTTTTCAGTTATAAGAGAGCTTTAGGTAGGTTGAGGCAAAGATATATTAAAAGATTGGAAAACCGATTGGATAATATCTCGTTACGTGAGCAATTTCTCGAATTGGGAATCTCCGACTCATCTAATCAATATGAAATACAATGTAATCGATCCGATGAACCGACTCGATTCTTAGGGGGGCGCTTCATCTGGGACCCTATGCTTCTATTCCAGCCGGATCCTAACATTCCCTCCTCGCGCCGTAGTTTATTAGCAAATCAAGAACTGGTGCGGAGGCTCTACGTAACTTACGGTATGAGAAGGGAGCGCGAAAAACATTTCTCAAACGAAAAGATTAAAAATTTCTTTCTCTATCGTGGATATGATCCGAAATCGATAGCTGAATCATCTATTAAGCGGTGGAATAATTTCCCTTTGGATGAGGAGCGACATTCCGAATACGTCAAAGAAACTTAGTTTATGCATATACATCTGCAATATCCACAGATATTTGTTCCCATTCACTTGTATCAAAGCATTGTAGTAGAAGATTTGCAAGAGCGATTTATTCGTTTTAGGCTTCTGGTTCATAGAAATAGATGGATGAGACGGAACCGTTCCCCATTTAAGGATTTTCTTATCTATAATATGTTGCTTGAAACTTATTACTATCTTTTCAATCCGTTCCAGTTTGGTGGGACGTCACTGGATCAAATAACGAAACATTTTCTTAATGAAAGTTCAATATCATATAAGAAAATCTTAGATACTATTCAGTCAGTCTAGATCTCTAGCAATATAGAGGTATTTAGAAGTCGAATCAGTAGAAGGAAGATCTATCTTTTCCTTTTACTGATACAAAGAATAAGATTCTGCTTGTAGAATCTCAAATGATTAAGAATTTATAGATCATTTACTAGATGAGTCTTTCTACTTGAAAAAAAAAAAAAATGAAAAAGAATACTAATTTCTTCTATAGGGAGTATGGGAAGCGGTTTATAGGGAAGCAACTTTTCAATATCCTGTTCAGAATAGATCCTTGATAAAATTGTGGATTCACTCTCGAGGTGACTGATTGATTTGCTTATCCCAATCATTCAGTACACCAGAGTGGAGTAGGGATTCTCGAAAAAGCGACGCTTAAATAGGGTCCTTAGAAGCATTGGATTATCCAAAAGGGGGGAACGTTTTGGTTCTTTCATCAATTATTGTAGCTTGAAATAAACATGATATTGAATCCTTCACTGGTTGATGGGCTATAGTGATTTGATTTGGCATATGGGTAAAAGACAACTATCCTATCACTGGGAGTTTTTTCTGTAGATAATGTCAATCTTTAAGGATATTATGAGAATGTACCTTCCCCTTTTTTAGGGGGAATCAAGTTCTTTTATTCGAAAGAAGCGTCATCATCTCCATCATCTAAACCATCTTTCATTCCACCGGAAATAGATGAATCTCCCCGGGTAGGATTTGAACCTACGACCAATCGGTTAACAGCCGACCGCTCTACCGCTGAGCTACCGGGGAAAATGGTAGGGGATTTAGTCTCATACACATTTAAAGTAAAGATAAAGTAAAGACCCTTGTTCTTTGAGCCGCCCCTGAATCTACAAGACGTTAAGCTTCCTCCGACATTTCAGAAACTTTGCGTACACCCTAACTCTTATTATAGGAAGAAGCGGCAGCGATAGCAATCCTATTTGAATAGAGCCCCCGAATCATGGGGGGGGCTGGTGTGGTTGATCTTGGCCATGATTGATTGCCCCCCCATGATCTGTATCGATCAATCACCAATCAATAGTTTCTATTCTCCCCCTTCCGAGAAGCATAGTAGAATAGCCACAGGATTCTTCTACCTCATGGAATGGAAGTAGAAGGAATATCTTTCAATAGTAATAGGGAGAATAAAGAAAGGGAAAAGGAGAGAAATAGAGATGGGGAAGATGAGGAGTAGTCGGAAGAAATGAACACGAATTGGAGCTTTGTTTTTTTTTTTTTTCTTAAGTAATTGGAGGAACGAGAACTGCTAGTAATATTAGTGGGATAATTCCAGTAATTAATCCAAACGAATAATAAGATATTCTACCGCTTCCTCCGTATCTTGCGCCCTCTCCACAAAAAAAGCTAGAAGCACCGGTCCCATTGATAATTCCATCGATTACCCATTGGTCAAAAAATACGACTAGTTTACTCAGAAAGAGTATAGTTTTTATGAGGTAGGCGTTGTAGTAATAATCGATGTACCCTCGATTTAGTGACCAACCTTGAATGAAATGTCCAAACGAACTCAACATATTTTCATCTAGTTTAATATTCCAAATATATTTATTTCTTTTTCTTTGAGAAAAAGAAATTGGTCCATAGATTACATAGGAAATGAATATTCCAACGAAAGATAGACTGATCGAACCGATTGAATCTACCAAGAGTTCTATCAAATTTGCTTTATTAGACTTAATAGGAACGATGAGGGGAATCAACCATTCAGACAATGAATCCAGACCAGTTTCTTTTTGGATAGAATTGACTCCTATCAACCCAGCCAATACGGTGGGCATTACCAAGATTATTAGAGGTAATACCATAAAAAAATCTGATTCTTCGGGATTTAATAAGTTGTGAGAATGGGATGCATTGGAATCTGTTTGAAGTTTTTTCTCATGAGTCAGATTCTTTTTAGCAGAATATGCAGCTGGAACAGCTTCTGGAAGCTCTGTCTTCTCTGAGGATAAGGGATTGTCAATAAGTTTTTCAATGGGTAATTCTTTTTTAGTTTCCCCCCATAAACTAATATTATTATTGGATAAACGAGAAATACCAAAATTGCTGTGACTAATAGTATTGGCACGGAAATCTCCCTCAAATGTGAGGAGATAGATACGAAACATATAAGACGCAGTGAAACCAGCTGTGATGGAAGCTATCCATCCAAGGTAAGAGGAATATAACCAACTCTCTGCAGTAATTTCATCTTTAGACCAAAAACAGGCTAGTGGTGGTATACCACATAGAGAAAGAGTACCTAAAAAAGAAGTAGTTCCGGTAATTGGCATACACTTCCGTAAACCACCCATGAGAAGCATATTCTAACTCTTAATGGGAGAGTATCCAACTGCTTTTTCCATCGAATGAATAACTAAACCAGATCCAAGAAATGATGAGGCTTTGGAATAAGCGTGTGTGATAAGATGAGACGAAGCAGATCGATAAGCACCAATGCCCAAGGCTAACACCATATATCCCAGCTGAGACATAGTAGAATAGGCCAAACCCTTCTTAAGATCCCTCTGGGTGAGGGCCAATGTCGCCCCCAATAGGGCTGTTGTTCCGCCTATCCAAGCAATAACACTCATACTCAAGGGTAATATTGCAATGAGATTAAGGATTCGAGCTATAAAAAAGATTCCAGCAGCTACCATAGTAGCAGCATGTATGAGAGCTGATATAGGGGTGGGTCCCTCCATTGCATCCGGCAACCATACGTGGAGTGGGAATTGCGCAGACTTAGCCATTGGCCCTGAAAATAGTAGAAGAGCTATTATATTAGCCAGGACGGAGTTAACACTACCACTACTAATTAATTCAATGAATCAATCACACAATTCATAAATCTCGAAGCTACCGGTTATCCAATAGATACCCAATATACCCAGTAATAATCCAAAATCTCCTATACGATTGGTTACAAAAGCTTTTTGACAGGCATTGGCGGCACTAGGTCTCGCAAACCAGAAACCTATTAACGAGTAAGAACGCATCCCCACTAATTCCCAGAACACATAAATCTGTATCAAGTTAGGACTGAAGACTAATCCCAGCATTGACGCGGTGAATAAACTCAAATAAGTAGAAAATCTAGCATATCCTTAGTCGTGACACGTATAACTATCACTGTAAATCGTTACTGAGATACCTACAGTAGTAACTAATATTGACATAATAAGAGCGAGTGGATCTATCAAGAAACCTATTTTCAGGGAAATATCATCTTTAAGAATCCATGACCACAAATACTCTTGGGTGGAGTGATTAACATTTTGTTGCCAAAATAAAAGAAAGGAAATAAACATAGAAACAGTCAGTGAGAGAATACTGAACGCGGCACATGAGCGGCGAAGACCTTTCGTAGCTTTTGGGAGTAAGAACGATACTAATCCAGTTGAGCCGGAAGCTACTAGTGGGCACAAAGGAACGATCCAAACATATTCATATGAATATTCCGCAAACATATTAAATTCAAATTGAATTTGTTATTTTTTTTACTTAAAAAAAAAAAGGAACAATAGGGGATGGAATTATTAGTATGTCAATAGATAATTTGTTTATCTTCTATCTCAATTGAATCTTTGCAACTTGACAAGATTTAAACACGTTAGAGATACTTATCTAAATTACAGTTTTCAATCCCAAACCGATTGGTTTCACAAAACCTTTTTCAGTATAAAAAAATCGTAATGAATAGATATGCAATAATTGACGTTGGTGGGAAACAACTCCGAGTGGAACCAGGAAGATTCTATGACGTTCGTCACTTCGCGTCAATTCAAGACGTATCCAGGTCCAACGTGAAAGTATCGATAAATCGAGTCTCACTTATTCGTCGTGGATCCGAAATAAGTATTGGACATCCATGGTTGAGTGATGCAACTGTTAGGGGAAGAATACTACACCCTTGTTTCGGAAGTAAAATAGTGATACAAAAGATCCATTCTAAGAAGAAAACACGAAGAAAATTTGGATACAGAGAAAATTTGATCCGATTCGTGGTCGATTCTATCTATTTCAACGGTAAAGAATTAAATGATTGTTAACTGATTTCCTGTATCACCCACTAGTTACCTAGAAAATTAGTATAACAAAAACGTAGGTCTATTTATTTTTTTATTACTTTTCACCCGCATCGTTCATTTCTTCTTTTCTCTCATTATATCTATTCTATTGATACGTATCAATATAGTTAACCTCCTCAATTTAATCATAGATATTAAAATATATATATATATATATACTTATGGCAGTTCCGAAGAAACGTACCTCCGGGTCAAGGAAAAGAATTCGTAACCGTGTGTGGAGGGCTAAAGCGGTGAAAGTAGCATCAAAAGCTTTTTCTTCAGCCCAATCCATCTTAACTGGTCGTTCAAAAAGTTTTTATTATATAACAAACGATAAAATTTCTGGAACAGATTAAGTAGCTTTTTGTGACTAATAACGAAGACTCCAAAAGGAACTGATTAAGATAAGAGGATTTGAATTGATAAGAATCCTAATAATAAACGATATATTCAAGTTATTTGATTAATTGTTAACTTAGACTTAGTTTTTTTCCTTTTGAAAAAAAAAAACTAACATCTTATGCTCATTGCATTGTTCCCACACGCATCATTGAGAGATATAACCAAATTCGTCACATAGATACGTTCAACTGACAAGCGGCACGTTTCATATATCAATGATTGAGACATACTTGAAAGATCAGGTCACAATACTAGATTAGATATCATAGTAACCAAATAAGGCTTTACGTTGATAGTATAGATATTTCCCACTGACGAATCGAAGCTGTAGAGAGGAGGGGGTGGTAGATGTCTAGATAGTACGTATGAGACGTAAAAAAAAATAATAGATTTAAAATAAATATTTAAATCTATTATTTTTTTTTTTTTAACCTTGGACTTTGAGATAGGAAAGCTCCTCCTCTCCATATATGTATAAGTAAGTGTCACATTGTTAATTACTTAAATTAAAATATCGCATATCAATTTTTTGGATTCACTATATGAGAGAGCTCAAAAGCCGCATGGCACAAAAGGCTAGTGAGGCCCCTCGCCACCCATTGAATATTGGCTTCGGGCTGGGCTCGCCGAGCTCGGGCGCCACCGACTCAAGCAGCTCGACTCACCCGCCATTTATGACCCCAGGTGATGGGCCCTCCGGGAGTGCTGACTCTTGGGATAGCCTAAGGAGGCCTTCCAGTGGGCCAGCTAGCCCACCCCTTAACCCACTTTACGCGGGTGAACCTATCAACCCGTCCAGTCACGAAATCCAAGAGGAGAGTCCTCTCGCCGATTTTCGAACGGCTGAGGTCCACCACCGGGAACCACTCACGAGGCCTTTATCCCCACCCCGCCGAGAGTGGGGCACACAGATGGGCCCTATTGATGTGGACCCTCTCTCTGTTACAGTTATTGACCCTGACGGGTCTTTCGTCTATAGCCGAGCCGGCGCCCCTAAACGCACCTTTTTGGCTCGCTTAACGGGGGCAGCGCGCAATCTATGGCCAGCGTCGTCGGCCCTTGCACAGGCCCCCGTATGGTTCGAACAATGGTGGAACAAGGGAAAGGTGCGCCGGTCAGCACGACCTCGGACGCGGAGCACTTGGTCCCTCCTCCGCACAGGTGAGCTTGATTCCCTAGATCTGGATAGTCAGGCGCTGTTGCAGATATCGGCCTTCATCTTGCTTGCTATCCTCGTCGTTCTTCTGATCTACCTAGTGTACGACAGCTGGGTGCAAGGCCGCCAAGGGATAAGGGTGGCTGCGGCTGGCGATGGTAAACCTAACGGTCGTGTCATCTATGTTACCCGAAGCCAATTTAAGAAAGAGCGGGCTCGTCGCAAGGGAAAGGTGCAGCCCGCCAAGCCCTCGACGGCTGTGGCACCCTCAGTGGTAAATACGCCACCCCCAGACTCCACTACGCTCTATGAATACCCACCCCGGCGGTTTATTTAAGGAGGTGGACAAGGATGCCAATAGATCGATTTGACGAGGTATCGCTTAGACTGCAGAAGGGAGAGGTGCTTACAGTGACGGGTTACTACGGTTTAAAGGGCTCAAACGGCGGGGTCAAATACCCCTTGCGGATGGATTTTGAGGTGGTTCGGTGGCCCTTGGGTTCCTCCAACCTGAGAAGTTTCGCCTACTCCTTCACTTCGCAATGGCTTGAGAAGGTCATCCTCCCCCTGCAATCGTCCGAGATAAGGTGGTACAAAATGACACTTAACCTTGCAAAAGCTAAGACCTATCAAATACCCCTGGTGGGCAAGTATGGCAAGCTCGAAGGCCCTCATAACCCCGGTCGCATGTTTGAGGTCAGCCTAATTCCTCACCAGGGTTCTAAAGCTACGAAGACCTTCCGCATTCGAGGCGTCGCGGAGGCCTATGACCAGTTTGACCGCCCGGACCTCAAGTCGCCCGAGATACTCCGCCAGGCCCAGCTCCTGGAGAGGGCCCTGGTTAACCCAATGATCTTTTCAACGGCCGACCCCGGTGAGGATGACTCTGCAGCTATGGTACTGCAATACGTGAGAATACCCGAGGCTGATAGAAAGGCGCGGCAGCGGGACCCTAAGTGGCGTGGGAAGGTCGTGCCCATCCATTTCTCGGCGGCCTTCTGCATGGGTTTCCATTAATTGGACGACCGAGCGGAGGTGACTCACAGAGGGAACTTAAGGAGGTGACTTGCGGAGTCAGATTATGATGAAGAGTGTAAGAAAGGGAGATCAGCCGGCATCGTACCTAATACCGCTGTCGGCTCTCGAGTTTGAGTTGGTTTGTGACCTCCTGAGCTGCGGGTGCCACCTGTTTTTTCAGAAGGGAAAACAGCGCCTCCCGGTGGACAAGGAGCAGAGGGTCCTTCTTGGCGACTTAGTGGATGATTGTGCGCGCGCGGTGAGGTCCCCACATCCCAGAGGATCCATAGGGCTAGATGTGGAATCACTTCCCTCAGGGATCAGTCTGATTGATGTAGACGATACCTTCGCCGCGCAAGCAATTAAGGCCTACCTTGGCAAAGATAGGCCCCTCATCATAGAGAGCACACCTTCGGGCGGACTCCATATCTGGGGGCGAGGCCTCGACCAGGGTGTGTCAGCAAAGAATGGTTTGTGTACAGCGGGCATCCCTGTAGAGTATTTCATCGGTGGTAGGATAACCATCCTAGGGGAGAATCGTAGTGTGTACCAGAGGACCCCTCTGGCTGAGGTTGGCGCGTTCCCTCCACCGCTACGGCCCGCCCGAGGGGGCCACGTGGTAGAGGCTCGGGTGCCTATTCCTAAAGGGACCCGATGGAACACGCTCTATGAGCGGGTGATGACCAACCAGTCTACACAGAGGGAGACGCTCCTCTTCCAAGCGCGCTATCTCTGTGACCCCCCCCTTGAGGAAGATAAAGAGCTTGACCTATTGCGGATACTAGAGAAACGGGCAGAAGCCCAGGCCGACGAGGGTCCGGAGGGACAAGCAGGCGAGGGCACTGCAGGGCCGGACCTCGAGCTGGACGCCCACGTAGGGGCCTTGCTGGCCGATCAATTTAAGGAGGCCTGGGCCTATCTGCTCCCCGACGAGCAGTGGTATGAGTATAAAGACCTGAGGTGGGATAGCCCACCCGGATGGTCTTACGAGATGCTCAATAAGATAGAAGAGGATATGAAGAAGAGGGGGGCGGCGTTTACGCGATCCCAGCGAAAGAGGATGAGCTCCCAGCACTTCCTTAAATCCGTGGAGGAACGCCTGCGCCGGCTCCTTAAACGGGTCAGAACAGCTGACCCGGGGCTACCTTTCCGTAATGGGGTCTTGGTGCCTAGCGAGTTAGGCCCTGAGCTCCTCCCCCCCAGCCCGTCGTGGGTTTGTACGAGCTACGCGAATATCAACCTAAATAGGTGTACACGGATAACCCCCGTGCAGAAGAGCTTTCTTCTTACGTTAATGGATGGAGACGTGCTGAAATTAAACCTGCTAAGGGCTTTCCTTAGATTGATCTTCACCTTAGCTTAGATACCCGAGAACAGTTCAGTCTATTCCTGTGGGGGTCGGGGGCAACGGGTAAGTCAACCCTAACAGAGCTGCTGGAGCACATACTAGGTGGGAGGTGCGAGACCCTGGACGTCAGTAGGATAGCTAACCGATTCGAGCTGACACTCTTAGAGGGTAAGAATCTGCTGCTCTTCCCTGATGTAACCCGACAGCCTAGTAATGCAGCCGCCAGCATCTTAAAGAGGTTGCTCTCTAATGAGAGGGTAACTGTTGAAGCTAAAGGCAGGCCTGCCAAAGCCCGGCACCCACTCCTTGTTTACAGCCAACTGGAAGTGGCCTGACGTGGACCGATCCAGCGGGGGAAGGAGGCGCTTTCTCTTTATACACACCCCCAGGACAGTCACGCGTCGCAACCCGTTCCTGATTGAAAGGCTCAAGGAGGAGGCCAGCGGGATAGTCAACTGGGCCTTGGGAATGCCGCCCGAGAAGACCCGGATAGGTCACTGTGTAGAGTCCCTGAACGAGTTAACAGGTGGCGGGGCGGACTGCTCGGGGCTGATAGAGTGGGTGACCAAGAGGGTCAGATATTGCCCGGGGTCCGAGATTCCGCTAGGTGCCAAGAAAGTACCGCTCCCCGGATCTCTCTACGAGGATTATACCCTATATGCAGACGCTAACGAGATAGAGCCTTTCCCGTTTAACCAATTTGGGGAAGCGCTGGACGAGGTCGCAGGGGTATCGCGATGTTCTGATCAAGAGGCGGGCACTAGGAAGAATGGTCCAAGGCTTAAGCCTCGGCGGGGGGGAGCCCATAAGGAAGAACAGGGTAACGGGGTCCATGCGATACCTAATGGAGACAAGTCCTTGGCCCGGGTTTGAGAAGGATAGAGACGAATGGGAGCGAGGTGGCTGTGAGACGATAGACTGTGCCAACGATGTTGGTAGCGCCAATGATGTTAATAGTGTCGATAGTGCCGATGATGTTAATAGTGTCGATAGTGTCGATACTTTTCCAACTTGCAACAATCTCGGTCAGGGACGTTGCAAGAGGGACGGCACGGCTGCAAAAGGGAGAGAGAGAGGAGGCTTGGGGAATCAGTGTACAGCCCCTGAGGAGGAGAGAACCCGGGACTTACTAAAGCGGTATCCTGAGCTTGAGGAGGCCCGCCGCAGGGAGGAGACGTGGACGGAGGAACAGATAGTGCGGTGGGCAGTCTCTAACCTCAAGATCAGGGCAGGCCTCAAAGGGCTGGTGGCGAGCCTCTATCTAAAGGCGGAGACAGCGTCCGCGCGTGACGCGCACAAGCTCCCCCCTTTATTGCCAAGCACCACCCTGGCCGGCCTGCCTTATCCTCTCTCAGGCGTATTGAGTTCTGGCTTGTCGAGGCTGGCGGCTCTTCCCTCTCGATACAAAGAACTCGTAGATCTCCTTAATGAGGAGAGCGTGGGCATTACCAGCATGTGCTACCTCCTCTTCCGTCTATTTGGGCCTGGAGCCCGGCCTTACTTCCACCGTCGGTGCCCCTACAGCACCCTTTTGCCACCTCCTACAGGAATCTACCCAGCTACGCACGGCTCGTGCCGAACAGCGGCCAGGGATCGGCCACCCTGGCCAACCTGAGGCGCGACCTAAAAGGTGTTATCTACCAGGCTATCAACCAACTCGTCCTTCCCGATGAGCTCGTCCTGGAAGAGATTGACATGGTGGCGTGCCACACGGGTATCTATGCAGGGCTGATGGGCTACACCAAAGCACCTCACACATGGGAGGCCTACCGATCAGGGTCCTTCTGGGCCTTTGTTATGGAGAAGTGGGGAGACGGATGTCCCAAGCCACTCCTTAAGCGAATACTATACTCGGGCTTAAATGGGGCCAGCCTGACCAGTCATGCCGGCGCCATCTCCGCTTGCATTAAGGAGGCGCATCAAGAGCACCAATCTACGGAGCTCGCTGACTTCCAGAAGAAGGTTTTGGGAAATCCCATCCTACAAGAGCTCGCCCTTTTCCACTAAATGGTGGGTTCAAGAGGCATGATCTATCTTCCCTCCCAGATAAGGCCCTACTATGGGAGGCCAGAGGAGGCATCCTTGCCGGGTAAGCCCCGCAGCCTCTACCACAACGGATTGCTCACCTCTCTTTCCAGTGGGCGTTGGCCCTAACTGGAAGGACCTGCGCCACCCCCTCCCCGGGGGGGGTGGTAGCTATTACTGTTGAACACTAAATGCTGGCCAACTGACCAGAAGGAGGTTGAATGGACAATCCGATGCATGACTATTATCCATTACTTTTTTATCTATTCGGAATAGCAGGATTTGAACCTGCGACCTCCATCACCCCAAGATGGCGCGCTACCAAGCTGCGCTATATTCCGTTACCCCCATACGAGTATAGCATCAAAAATCGATACGGATTCAATCCTACATTAAACAAATGCTTTTTTTTTTTCTTACTCTTACTCTCTATCCCCCCGTACATCCTTCTGGTTCAGAAAAAACAAATATTGACCTATTATAGAAAACTATGATAAACTTTAATTGGGTAACTCATAAGCCGCTATGGTGAAATCGGTAGACACGCTGCTCTTAGGAAGCAGTGCTAGAGCATCTCGGTTCGAATCCGAGTAGCGGCATTCCAGTGCAACATATAAAGAAAAAAAAAGGTGAACCTCGAAGAAATAGTATCAAATGAATTTATTATTCAATGAATTTCTTAAATGTAAGAATAATAAGGACCTAACATATATATATATATTTTTTTTTTTCTTTCAACTTCACATAATAAAGTTCTCATTTTATCTCCTTATCTTTCTCAAATGAGAAATAGATGGTATAAGTTAATTAATACTAATTAACTTGATACTGATCGAATCTGATTAATTAATTCACTGGTCCTTTTTCATTACGATGTACATTGATATAGAGCACGTATTTGCTCACATTCCCTTTCTTATGCTTTTTCCTGTTACTTTGCCGCATTGGATCGATCTAGGTTATAAGCCTCAGAGACTGAATAGTTTGAATAGAAAAGTTATGACAATTGCTTTTCTTCGTACAACAGGATTTATGTTAATTCGTTGGGTCCAAACCAAGCATTTACCATCGAGTAATCTATACGAATCATCCATGTTCCTTTCATGGAGCTTCTCCCTATCGTATATAATATTGAAAATTAGACATCAGAATGAGTGGTCAGGTGCAGTCACAGCACCAGGTGCTATGCTTACTCATGCCTTTGCAACTTCAGGCCTTCCTGGAGGAATGCAACAATCCACGCAGCTAGTACCCGCTTTGCAGTCTCATCGGTTAATGATGCATGTAAGTATGATGTTACTGAGCCATGCAGCCCTGTTACGTGGATCCCTATCAGCAATATCTTTACCGATTATTTCTTATGATAAAACAAATAGATCTTCTATTTCCAACTTAATGAACCATCAACCGATTCACAAATCGTGCAACCAATTATTGAACACGAATAGTGGTTATCACGATCAAAAACAAACTGACATGGATAATTCTTTCTATCTTTTATCCTTAAATTCACGCAAGTGCCAATTAATTAATCAATTGGATCAATGGGCTTATCAAATTATAAGCTTAGGTTTTTCTTTTCTAACTATTGGTATTCTTCCCGGAGCAGTGTGGGCTAATGAAGCATGGGGATCTTACTGGAGCTGGGATCCCAAAGAAACTTGGGCATTAGTGACTTGGCTAATACATGCTATTTATCTTCATACCAGGATAACTAAGAGTTGGAGGGGAGAGGCACCCGCCGCAGTGGCATCTACAGGATTCTTTTTGGTTTGGATTCGTTTTTCGGGAGTCAATCTATTGGGAATCGGATTACACAACTATGGATGGTTAATCTGATAACAAGGAAAGTCAATAAAAGAATAAGAGGAATAAACTGGGGCACTTTACCATTCTAAATTGTTTTCCTAATTATTGTGTAATCAGTTCCAACCGGTTACTTGAATAATAATTAGAAAAAAAAAAAGGGGGGATGAGCAGAAACAAACAATTAAAAGATAAATAGAAAAAGGTTGTATCTGCTTTATCTGTTTGTTTCTGTTTCTCCATCCCCATTTATGATAATTTGTAGTATCTGTTACCTAGACAGATACGCACGGGGCAACGTTATCGCCTGAATAATCCTAAAATGATGTTACTGAGACTGGTAAATTATTATACCTAAGTAAGGATTGGATGCAAAATTTCGACATTTTGCTATCAATTGGAAGAAAGAAAAAAAAAAAAAGTATAATATTTAATCTTAAGGTATGGTTACTTCTCGTTTTTCTTTCATTCGATAAGAGAATATGAAAACAAGATCGAAAGTACTTTACTTTTCCATAGATGTAGAACCATATTTGGATATAGACCAATACCTAGTATTGGTAGAAAGAGACAAATCAAAATAAATAATTCCCTCGGACCAGAATCAATTAGATACGGATTCGATTCGTTGGACAGTCTGTACCCATAAAATATTCGACGTAACATAGATAACGAATAGATGGGAGTTAATGCTGTACCAGTTGCTTCTACTATCGTAATCACCACTTTAAATAGAGACGAATATTGCTTATTAGTAACGACTCCTGGGAATACCAATAATTCTGATGCAAACCCACTCATTCCCGGTAACGCGAGAGATGCCAGTGAGAAGATACTAAACATGGTAAATAGTCTAGGCATTGGTATTGCAATCCCTCCTAGTTGGTCGAGAGAAAGGGTACGGGTTCTATCATAACAGGTACCCGCAAGAAAAAACGGAGCTGCACCTATTAAACCATGGGAAATCATTTGTAATATAGCTCCATTAATGCCCGTATTTGTCGAGGAACCAATCCCGATGGTTACAAAACCCATATGAGAAATTGATGAATAGGCTATTCTTCTCTTAAGGTTACGCTGACTCAGAGAAATCATAGAAGCGTATACAATCTGGATTGCTCCAAACAGTACCAACCATGGTCCAAATAGAGAATGTGCGTGGGTCAATAACTCCAAATTTATCCGGATCAATCCGTATCCCCCCATCTTTAACAATACTCCAGCTAGCAACATACACGTGCTGTAATGTGCCTCTCCATGAGTGTCGGGCAACCAAGTATGAAAGGGAACAATTGGTAATTTCACAGCATAGGCGATTAAAAAACCCAAGTAAAAAAGTACTTCCAATGATATGGGGTACGGTTTATTAGTCAAGTCTTGAATATCGAACGAGGGTACCTCGGTTCCGTAGAAACTCATAGCTAAAGCTGCTACTAAGAGAAAGATGGAACCACCTGCTGTGTATAAAATAAATTTTGTGGCTGAGTATAAACGTCTCTTTCCACCCCACAAGCATAAAAGTAAATAGATTGGAATTAGTTCTAGCTCCCGCATGAAAAAGAAAAGCAAAATGTCTCGAGAAGCAAATAACCCGATTTGGCCACTATACATAACTAACATTAGAAAATAGAATAGCCGCGTATTACGTGTGATCGGCCAAGCTGCTGGAGTTGCTAAAGTAGTAACAAAACCTGTTAGTAGAATAAGACCCATAGAAAGTCCGTCAATACCTAAGCGCCAATGAAAATTAATAGAATTTATCCAATTAAAGTTTTCTATCAATTGAATGGATTGTTTGTCGAGTCGGAAGTGACAATGAAAAATATAAATGATCAGTAGAAATTCTAGTATACGAATGCCCGGGGTATACCATCGAATATTTCTATTTCCGTTACGGGGCAGCCTCGGAAGCAGCAGACCTGCAAAAATTGGAAAGAGAACGATTATCGTTAGCCGAGGTACGTTACTCATCATGGATATAATTTTTAATATAAAGGACTGTCTAAACTAAATATTCCGACTCATACCTAGGCTTCGTAATTGTGAAGCCTCCAGTATGAGTCGAAATAAAAAAAAAAAAAAAATTAATTAATTAATTTTTTTCTATCTCTACTAGTTAATTAATAGGCTAGGCCCATACTGCGAGTGGTTTCAGCTCCCGGGTAGACGCGTACACTCAAAAAATCTGTTGGACAAGCGGATTCGCATCTCTTACAACCTACACAATCTTCTGTTCTAGGAGCAGAAGCTATTTGATTAGCTTTACAACCATCCCAGGGTATCATTTCCAACACATCTGTGGGACATGCCCTTACGCACTGAGTACAACCGATACATGTATCATAGATTTTCACTGAGTGTGCCATTGAGTCTATTTACTCCTATCAGATTGATATACCAAAAATATTACTTTATTTAAATGGTTAGGATACACCTTTCTCTCCCCGCCCCTTACGTTACGCCGATACTTTTCATTATTAAGCGAAACATTCCCTTCATATGATGTACCCGATCGGGTCTAATGCTTGTATAATATTGTTTCTTATTCTTGAAAATAAATAAAAAGGAGAAGGGAAAAATAAGAATAGAGAATTATAGGGTAAGGAGAGAAACCTAGTTATCAAAGAAAGGGGGGGGCGGGTCTGTGACACGATTCGATCGGTAGCGATACCCGTTATTAGATTGAACACCAAATTGATTGGATTTAGAGAAACGCTGTATTTATTGATCAATTACCATTTTAACAGATTGAATTGATCGATACGAGTCGATCTTCTGTTTCGCTGAATAACAAGAGCGAGGGCCAATCCAATAGCAGCTTCAGCAGCCGCAACGGCTATTATGAATAAAGCAAAAATTTTTCCCCCCAACTGCTGAGTGTCAAAAAAATTGGAGAATGTTGTAAAATTAATATTAACTGCATTAAAAATTGACTCAAGACGCATGAGTGCCCTAACCGTGTTTCGACTGGTAATTAATCCAAAGAAACCAACACAATAAAGATAGGCACCTAACACTAATCCGTGTTCAAGCGTGATATATTAACCTCCTCCACAGAAAACTCGATAAGTCAATTTTTACACGGTTTTATCATCTAACCTTTCTATTTTAATAAGGTCAAGATTGATCAGAAAAATAAAGAGGTATTCCGAGATGATGATGAAACAGACCTTTCGTTCATTGTGGTTACTTCTTCGTTACGGGCTAGGGTAATCGCTCCTACAAGAGCAACTAAAAGAAGTATGGAAAGAAGCTCAAACGGAACTAGAAAAGTAGTTAATAACGTATATCCAAGCCCTTGAACGTCATTTTCCGAGGTCTTTTTAAAAAGAATCTTCGATTCATTTATGATAGACCATCTTGTACTATAAATCATAATGGTTGATAGTGAAAAAAGACCTGTACAAGCTCCCAAAGTAATGAAATATCCTATACTCCAATTAGTGGGCGAATTGGAACTCGTTGGTTCATCAGTAACCGTTACGGCAGACACAATTAAAACATTTATAGCTCCTACATAAACAAGCAATTGCGCGGCAGCTAGGGAATCAGCATTCAATACGAGATACGATAGGGATATACGGGTGAAAACCAGCCCGAGAAGAAAAGCAGAATGAACCACATTAGCGAGTGATACTACTCCCAAACTTCCTAGTAGAATACCTAATTCTATTAATGTCAAAATAGCTCCATGAATTGATTCGGATAAAGTCGTTATGCACAATCGCTCAAATAGTTTAATATCATCTATTATTTGTATTCACTCTCTCTCTCTTTTAGTAATCCCATCTCTTTCTCAGAGATAGCTAGATGAGTCGATTCATCTATCGAAATATTCAATTGGCACTACGAGTGATGGTTTGATTGTCGGAATAACTACCCATAGATCTTTTGAGTAGGTAACTTGCTGAAAATGTTTGGATTGAAAAATCTTGGGAGATGGAAAGGGGTAGACGCCCCGAAGCCATTTGATCATAATTCAATTCATGACGATCGTAGCTTGAAAGCTCATACTCTTCGGTCATCGATAAGCAATTAGTTGGACAGTATTCAACACAGTTTCCACGGAAGATACAAACTCCAAAATCAGTGCTATAACTCTTCAATTGTTTCTTTCTAATACTTTTTATTAGTTTCCAATCAACAACAGGCAGATTAATCGGGCATACTCGGACGCATACTTCACAAGCGATACATTTGTCAAATTCAAAATGGATGCGTCCACGAAATCGTTCGGATGATACAATTTTTTCATACGGATATTGGATAGTTATGGGTAACCGATTCAAATGATCTAAAGTAACTGCAAAACCTTGACCTATGTATTTTGCAGCTTCTATGGCTTGTTGCCCATAATCTCGAAATTTAATTAGTGTGGGAAACATATGATAGATAAACCTAATTTTATAGATATATATAGATATATATAGATAGATATAGATATAAATAGATTCAATAGATTTAACTTGGAATACTATTGGATTAACAAAAAAAAGCATATACTATTTGAGTAACAGAAGTTGAAATGGAGCTGTCAGCAACAGATTTCCCGGAGCAATGGGCAAAAGAAATTTCCATCCGAGATCCAATAATTGATCTATTCTCACTCTGGGCAAAGTCCGTCTTGTCAAAATGGAGATAAACAAAAATAAATAAGATTTGGATAATGTAGTAATGATATCTATCACTATTCTCAATAAATCGAAGGAGTCGCTGCTAAGGTCCGAAGAGAGATAATCTTCCCCAAACTTAGTAAAAAATGGAAATGATGAATCCCATCCACCCGAATAAGGAACTGTTACAAATGATGAAGAAACCGATGGATTTGGGTAAGAACCAACATAAAATAAACCAAATTTTATCCCCGAATATTCAGTTTGATAGCCCGCTACTAGTTCTTCCTCCGCTTCCGGTAGGTCGAACGGTAATCTTTCACATTCTGCCAATGATGATATGAAGAATGCTATGAAACCTATGGGTTGACGCCACAAATTCCATCCCAAGAAACCATATCTAGATTGCGTTTCAACTATATCAACTGTACTCAAGCTACCAGATAAGGATAGTCGACGGTATGATTATAGTTACCACCTCTAATTCAGAACCGTACATGAAGTTAGGATTTCATACGGCTCCCCATCGATTCCACGGAGAAGGGTCAATAATTTAAAATTATCATCTCCGATACCGCTGTACGAAGATCCTCCCACCCAATCCTAACCGATGAGATTCCGTTTGCCACAAGAAGTAACTGCTTCCGAATCCATCTTCAACCTCTCAGTCCTTCTTCAATATAGTTTAAATTGCTCCATAAAGCTTTTTCATGCTTACCATACGGTTCCGTCTAGAAAGAGTTTCACCCGCGTATGGGGAGGGAAATCCTCGAAGGATTAGCTTAGTAATCTCCATTTTTTAACAACCTACAATCCCACAAACAGATGATTGTTGGCAGTAAAAGAAAAGAAAAAAATCTATATATATATAGATCTTTTTTTTTCTTTTCTTACTATAATCGCGAAACTGCTGCAAGGGTTACTTCGTTCTAAATAATCATGATTGAAGTGGATAGGAATATACTCGAGACTGGGATTTTATATCTAGATGTACCACTCAATCACCCCTACCGAAGCTGAGTCTCTCTCATCCAGTAAAAATAAAAAGATAAATAGATAAAGACGTGATTTGATCAATTTTACAATCTAACCGTCCCCGCTTTCTATTCCCTCTTTCCTCTCTCTTACAAACCTCTTGCGTATATTAGTGTTCCTGACCATCCACTCATGCTTAATTTTGAAAACCTGATTATTGCTCGTTCCCGCTTCAAGCCTCGGTGACTAACCCTAGACCTGGGGTTAAGAGCAGTGTCTACCGCTCGGATATGCTTTTACACCCGTACATGGAGAATGGGACTCGACTCGACAACTGCGAAACGCTGTTCGATCTCACCCAAATGACTATTTAGTTTTTAGTTTATAAATCAACGAAGATTTCTTTTTTTTTTTTCGCATTTCTTTTTTGCGCAAAGTATCTACCTCCGACTCATACTCGACGAATCGCACGTAGGGATATGGACAAGATGCATAAAGCCAGGGGTATTTCGTAACTGATAGATTGGGCAGCGGCTCTAAGACCACCTAGAAAAGAATATTTATTATTTGAGCCATACCCTGCCATGAGAAGACCTAGGGGTACAATGCTTGAGATAGCGATCCAAAAAGAAACACCTATACTCGGATCAGATAGAATAATATGTTGACCAAAAGGTATTACCAAATGACTTATGAAAACTGGTGTGACTACCACGGCTGGTCCAATATTGAATAACCAAGCATCGCCCCTGGCTGGAACAATGTCTTCCTTTAATAGAAGCTTGATTCCATCTGCTAGAGATTGGATAATTCCCAACGGACCTGCGTATTCTGGTCCGATACGCTGCTGGACCCCCGCGGACACTTTTCACTCGAGCCATACAATGACTAATACTCCTGTTGTAACCCCTATAACTAAGATAATTATAGATACTAGAATCCAAATTAAATCGAAAGAATCTTTTGCAACTACTAATTGATCAAATAGGTGAACTACTTGTTCTCCGGAAGTTTCGATACCAGTTACCGTTTCAACGATCAACCTCTCCCATAATAATGTCTATACTACCTAATATTGTCGTAATATCTGCTAGCTTCATTCCTTTTATCAATTGAGAAAGAATCTGTAGATTTGTAAAACCAGGTGGACGAATCTTCCATCTCCAAGGGAAAACACTATCATCTCCAATCAAAAACACTCCTAATTCTCCTTTGGGAGCTTCTACTCTTACATAATGTTCCTGCTTAGGTGACTTAAGAGTGGGAGAAGACTTCTTGCCAACAAATTGATAATTGAAATCATTCCATTCTACTTCACCTTGTTGCTGATTGAAACGTCGACCTTCCAAATTCTCATATGGACCCCCTGGAAGGAGTTTCAATGCTTGTTTAATAATTTTTATGGACTCTTTCATTTCGCTAATTCGTACCAAATAACGAGCCAACGAATCTCCCTCTGTTTGCCACTGGATCTGCCAATCCAAGTTATCATAACATTCATAATGATCAATTTTTCGGAGATCCCATTGAACCCCTGAGGCTCGTAACACGGGTCCCGATAAGCCCCAATTGATAGCTTCTTCCCTACTAATAAAACCGATTCCCCTTACCCGTCTCAAAAAAATAGGATTCTTCGTAATTAGTCGCTCATATTCATGAATCTTTGGGAGACAATAATGACAGAAGTCTAAACATTTATCTATCCACCCATATGGCAGATCTGCAGCGACTCCCCCGATACGAAAATAGTTATGCATCATTCGCATACCTGTAGCAGCTTCAAATAAATCATAAATCATTTCCCTTTCTCGGAATATATAAAAGAAGGGAGTCTGTGCACCAACATCCGCTAAAAAGGGTCCAAGCCACAACAAGTGGGAAGCTATTCGACTTAATTCAAGCATGATTACACGTATGTAACTAGCTCTTCCAGGTACTTGAATATTTGCTAATTTCTCTGGTGCATTGACTGTTACTGCTTCGGTAAACATGGTGGCTAAGTAATCCCACCTTGTTACATAGGGAAGGTACTGCAAAATCGTCCGGTTCTCGGCAATCTTCTCCATCCCTCTATGTAAATAGCCTAATATTGGTTCGCAATCAACAACATTTTCGCCGTCTAGAGTAACAATAAGCCGGAGAACACCATGCATCGATGGATGATGAGGACCCATACTTACTGTAACTGGATCTATTTCTTTAAGAGGCATACTCGTAAATTGTTTCCTTTACAATAAATATAACAAAATCTAGCTTCAGTAAATAAATAGAAAAGTTTTCTCATGTACCATATGTATCGAAGTACCAACTTCCGGTGCAAATTTGTATCAACGCCCCTTTAATCCTCGAATACTTAGATTTTTTAGAACTTTATTGTACAAAGTTGGATTCTTATCGGATAGATAGATTGAGAGACGCTTGCGTTTGCCTAATAATTTCCACAAACCTCTTTGAGATGAATAGTCTTTGGGGTGCAATTCCAGATGAGAAGTAAGTTTCGATACTTGATGGGTCAAATAGTAGACTTGGGAGCCAGCAGATCCTGTGCCTTTTTTCTCATCCATTAACGACAAATCAATAGATATCTTTTTATTCATAGTAACAATAATAATTAGGATTTTTTTTCTTTCAAACCGATTATAATAGATTCAGTCACCAATTGGACAATTCAATTGAAGCAGTATCAGTTTGAGTGAAAGGAAAAAAAAAAGTTCAATTGAATTGAAAAAAAAAAAATGGTATTGCAACAGGCCCTAGATTCACTGTTTGGAGATCGGTTCCTTATCGATGAGCAGTCATTTTTGTCCCACTGCTCCCCAGAGCTAAGGGCTTCTCCCAGGGCGGGGTGCTCCCGCAGGAAGGTGTCTGTCTCATGGGCTTCCTCCTTGGTTAGCGATTCCTGCCAGGCGCGTACATCGACCGCCTGTGGCTACCCTTGGGACGACCGTTTGATATTCACCTAGTGTACAGTATCCCTAACGATTTGTCCTCCGCCGCACGCCCTTTCACAGAGTTCTTTATTTTCCCTCAAAGCTCTAGAATAGTCAACAGGGTTGACAGAGTCGACATAGTTGACAGGGTCGACAGGTTCCGTCGGGCGAGCCGGAGGCCCACTAGGCTCCCCTCCCTGTAGGCCATCCTTGCACCTCCATCGGGCCCTATCTTGACCAAAGCCCTCCCAGGGGTCCATTTATTCCATCATCTCTTGTATCATCGGGCTCCCCACCAGCCTACGTAGGGGCAATCCTTCCTTGTCCAAGGAGAGGCCGATAACCACCCGTCCCTTTTTTTTCCTCTTTGATATCACGTCTCGGTAACCTTTAGATCGGATCTAATCCTCTAGCACGTCGCCAAAGGAGCAGTAACCCGGCGGATCTAGCCCGTGGGACTCGGCATATCCAACGTACGATTCATATAGATAACCTGGCGGGGGGGCCTTCTTGGCCCCTAAGGGCAGCTCGTGGCCCGGTAAATGCCTCACCTTGGCATCTATCCAACCCAGCATACCTGAGGGGTCCAATAGGTTTCCCCCTATATCGTTCACCTCTTCCACCTCTTGCCCTATCCGGGACCACTCTGCCGGCATGGACAAGGCCCATGTTACCAGCCCGCTTGCACCCTCCTTCCGCTTATCCAACAGCTTCGGGTCTCGCTTGATACGTCAATTACTTGATTTGGATTACCTTTTTGTTTTGGTAATCCCAATCAAGCAAATGTTCGAACCTATGCTTTTGCTTTATATTCCTCCGCTCGCGTCAATTTTGACGATAGGGTACATCCGTATCTTGAGCATGGCGAATCAACTTCCGTTAGTGATATTGAAACAAAATCTACCTACACAGGCTAGTTCTTCTAGACGGTGGCTGGGCCATAGGAAACGTTTAATTTTTTGGACCTCACTTAGCCCGAAATAATTAGACTCCGTATTACCGTGAAACCGTCCGATCTCGGGAATGGGAGCTAAATATTGTTCTTCCGGTTCTGGGTACTCTATAGTTAGTAGAGATCGAAGGAATCGTAATTCCCGTCGACGCCTCGGAAGCACGAGATCCTCGATGTTATAAAGCTCAGATTGTTTAGTCTTCCCTTCTATTGCTATAAGCGATAAACGTGATATACATCCATTAGATATATCCTTATATAACCGTTTCTTAAATCTATTTATAAATCTATACTTGAATTTTAGTAGAGGGGTAACAATCTTGTACATCAAAATTTGATCGTCAAATACTAGTGGTAAACGATGGGCTGAAACAATACATAAGTTATTTAAAACACTAAGCCTAGTTGTGTTCAAAAATAGATTCAATAGATCTGAATCTATGCCTATATTGACACAGAAAGCAGTAAGATCTTGGTCATTTCCCAATATGCTAATGAGGACTGTTAAATTCCTCAATTTCTCTAGTTCCCCCTCTAATGCTTTAGATTTCCATTTCCATCGAAATATGTAATCAGGACTTTCTCTCTCATCTAATGTTATCTCGTATATCTCGTTCAATGTATCTTGAAACCTATCACCTACATCTAATAATTTTACCATCCTGTAATTAGGACTCTCATCCCTCAAAACAGTATTTTTCAATCTTGGTTTTTTTCTAGAGGTGCTTTTGATTCCCGCGAGATCCGGAACTATCCATAGCATCAAATCAAACTTTGATTTAAATTTGATTTCTGAATCAGAAATATGTGAATAAGAAAGTTTCTTTTTTCCCCCTACTCTAGTAAAATTTTCGATACGATTCTTGGAATGATTCTTTTGCGCCAGAGCGTCTTGTCGCATAGGAAATTCTTGTGTATCTGCATCTCGTAAAAAATCAACGAAACTCTGTAATGAATAACTATATTTGCGACGCTTATTAAAATTATGAATTCGGTCTCTAAGCAAGGGGTTTTTGGTATAGATAGAATAATTGTCCCGAAGGGCATCTTGTTCCTGCTCATTTAGCCAATTTATCTCAATATTTTTAAGTATGTTCGAATTCTCTAAACCGACCCTCCATTTATGAGGTGCTATATTACGCCACACTTCTAGCGGTAAGTTGCATCTGTAGAAACAATCTACCCATCTATTCCAATTATTTGCATCTAATTCACAGAGCTGTTTTAGGAATCCCCACCCCCCTACAGATTCCCTGATGCGTTCATTAATAACTTTATGTACAATTTTGTTACCTGTTTCATCGAGACAATCTAGTAGATTGTTTATATCACTATTACTCTCATTTATCCCTAAGAGTTTCATCTTATTTATCGAACAATCATTATTACCTGTCACATCGTAACAATCCTCTGCAGAACCCCAATCTTTCCCAGTCCGATACAACGTTGAACTATTATCCCAATCCCCGGTGTATCTGGTCCTTTCTCCAGAATTACTGCTCTTCACGGTTTCATTTAACATAAAACTCAAATCTAGATTTCCCTTTATGCTCATGCTCCACATATTGTCATAAAGATGAGCTTGAGATAGTGATTGAAATTTGTTAACTCGCCACAATCTATTCTTGGTTCCGGAAACAGATAACGTTAAGTTTTCCGTCTCCGCGTAAACCCCAATAGTGTTACTTCTCACTTTTCTCAGTTGCGCTTGTAACGCAGCAAGTTCATTAGAGTAATGAGCAAGAGCTCTGTTGATTCTTTGGCAGAATGCTGATGCTACCAAGAAAGACTTTTCGTTTACTTCCGCTATCAATATGCGTAATTTCAATATAATTCCATCAAAACCCATTATTTCTTTTTCAAATCTCATAGGAACGGTAAGATTCGCGCCCCTCAGTCTATCAGCCATTACTAATTCATTGACCTGGAGTTTTTTGGTACCCTGCTCGTTTCTAACAATTTTATCGGTTGATAAATCCACGAATCCATGCGCATTATTATCCGTCACTAGCCCTTCATCAGCATTAATAATTGAGTTAAGTTTTTTGTCAATATGAATCGATCTTTCACTTTTTTTACCAATATTTGATTTCGATTCTACTAGTTTATTTTTATGTTTAATGGCTAGAGTCTCTTTCCTAGTAATATCATTACAACCAGAGTCATTTGATATTTTTTTAATTCCAAAAAATAGACTCAATTCCCTTAATAGACTTGGTCTCAGTATCTTGTCTACATTGAATCTCAAATATAAACGCCATACTTGCTGGGTTCGGAGCGAGAGATTTTTTTTCCAAATCCGAATTAATTCTCTTTGAACGGGCTTCCAAAAAGAAGGGTCTTTTTTAATAGTTCCAAAGGGTATATCTGTTTGAAATCCCCAAGCGGTTAAATAAGTAAATTGGGACCTTTTCCGTTCTAACCGACTGCCTTTTTTTGATCCTCGACCCCTAGTAGATTTGATCTTTCTAAGTTTTTCCCGAATAGTTGATCGTTTCTTCCCCCCATTAGTGTGCCAAGGTTTCAATTTAAATGGATATAGGATCTTTATCTGTAAACCCTCCTTCAACCAGCGACCGGGAAACCGACTATGTGAAAATTCTTCGCCGTCATACGTACACTTAATATGAATCTCTTTTCTCCATTCCCTCCAATCCTTATCCCATTCAGAATCCTGAAGTAGCAATCTACGACCAAAATGTTTAAATGCTATAGATATAGGTAGTTTGATATATTTTCGAAAATTCGGTTGTAAAACCAACAATAAACCTCTTCCACTGTGAATAGGACCCACATCCAATCTAGCCGCTACAGCTGAACGGGCAGATTTTGATCCACTTAAGCCTTTCGTAGCTGAGGATAATTTTCTTTCTTGTTCGAGTTGCAGACCAGCTGCCTCTCCCGGTCCAGTGATCATTATTTCAGAATTCAAACCTGTGAATCCCTCGATAGGTAATTGAAAGAAGGTAGGTATTTCCATTAATCTCAAGAAAAAGGGTGAATGCGCTTTTTCTTGAAGCATTTTCCAAACCAAGATCTTGCGCCTCCTGGACCGCATAGATCCCTTTACAACTTTCCGACGAAAATCAGAGATTTTTGCAAATCGTTTTACTAGTCTTATTGTCTTCCGTTTTGTCTTAGCAATACTAATCCCTAGGTTTCTTAATTTTCTATAACGAACATCACTTTCGACGCCTGGAACATCGAAGCGATTATCAATCAAAATTTCAGTCTCATGAGCCAAATCCTTTTCCAGATCCTCAATTTTATAAATTGAGCGCGCTTCGTTTTTTGGATCAGAGAGGCGCCTTTCACCATTTATTGAGAGTATATCTGATAGAGAGATCTTCTTGAAGTTGCGCCAATCTTCTTCGAGATAAATGAAAAACATGGCTCGATCTATTGGATCGATATCAAATATTTGTTCCCAAGTCACATCGAAACTTGATGAAGAATTTATTCCATTTAAAATGTCTTCTATTTCAAAATCGAACGATAGTCGATTATTGAACATGAAGTGAAATATGCGTTGAGCTTTTCTTGGTAAAGTTTCCCACGGAAGCGGAGTCCTGTTGCTATGTCTCGATTTTTTATTTTTGGCAGAAACCCAATCTTCAATCCGCTTCTTGTAACTGTTTATACCAATGTAGCTGTTCCTTCTAGTTGTCGCTGATCTTGTATTTGTCACTGATTCTGATCCCTTCCTCGTCGGCAGATCTAACTCATCCACTGTTAAAAATGTCTGTGGAGTCGGGATTCTTATACGATAGGAATTAGTTAGAAAAGGATCGTATACGTTGGGTAATCTGGTCTTATTTTCACTTGTCAATCTAGTTTTTTTTTCCATTGCTTTCCAAAAAGTAGACCCGTCGTCTAACAATTTGACTCGGTCCTTTAACTCTTTTTCGAAAGCTTCGTTCCTAACCAATCTTTTTAAGATCCAGTCCCTGTATGTGGGATAAGTTCCCACGGATAAATCCGAATTGTTCGAAGACTCTTCCAATTATCTTTCACAAATTGACAGACTAGGCAACGCTGCAAAGGATAACCTTTGTTTTCCATCGATTACACATTTATCAAAAAAATAAGTGGATACTCGTCTTTTGACAAGACTATTAATGTCGAACCTATTATTTTTTTTGAATCGTAGAGGCCGATTTGTTCTCCAGGGCTCGGAGAAAGAGATAGGCCATGGCTTGAAAATCCACCACAGTAGTTCCAGTTCCTTATACTCGAATATCCAAAAATCGAGGTCTTTGTCATTAGACTCATCTAAGAATTTCCTAGTCCAAAAGGACACTGGGGCTCTACCCAAACAGAATATTACATTAATAAGAAGAATAATACTAAAAGTTCTATAAATAGCGCGTTTTACCAATAGATAAAGTAGTGGTGAATCTTTTTCCACACGAACTATGAGTAGTCTCGATAAATAACTGAATAGTATGTGACCGATCAACCAACCAAAAAAACTACTAATTAAGAATATTACGTTATTACTATAACGAAACAAAAAGAGGTGAATTAATCTTGCCAATACAGGACTTGGCAATAGAATCGGATTCATAATCTGAAAGAGAAAACTATTCAGAAATAGGTTACCTATTTGCGAATCACGCAACGAGGTTATAGGACGTAAAGATTGATAATCTGGTAAGTCTTTGGTTCGAAGCCAAAATAGGAACATGTATGGTATTACTATAATAGTTAGTACGTGCGGCTTCGATAACAATATATATATAGGTGAACAAAATACTGATAGAATAATTAGTAGCTGTCCCACCATCGATCCACTCAAGGCAACGATACCGCTGAGGCTTCCTCCCATGATAAAAGCTCTTATACATAAGATTTGGGAAGGTCCGACGGGTAGTGTTGTGAGTAATCCATAGTAAATGCCAAATAATACGTAGGGACCCGCTATTTTGACCCAAGCCAGTGACAAAGTGTTTAAGATATTTAATGTCGTTGTAGTGTTTTTTATATTTATAACTACCCCCCTTCCCCTACATTATTCCTTTACATATTGCAACTAGTATTGCCATTATCCATATTATCCCTTAAATTACCCCAATTAGTATTGATACTGTCTATATTATACACATAAATAGCTAATTCTTCCAAATCATTTTGGAAATTATATATGCACCCAGAATAAAAAGTCTACCAATGTAATTAAGTGGGAGCTTTCTTCTTAATCATAGAAAATAAAAATGAAATAAACAAATCTTATGACTAAGAACTTTTCGACGTTCTTATATATTTATTCATAGTGATTAGTGACCAATTTCTATTACTCGGTAATTTCAAAACAAAATCATTTAACTTAGATTTCTACCGTCTGTCTTGATAGACTGCCCCAATTCAGCATAGAGTCGTTATTACGTCGCAAAGGACGAGTAACGAGCTCAAGAACATCTCTTGCATTAGCGGATCCATGAATTTGGGCAAATGTGAATTCAACAGACCATTTCGTATCAATACCTCTTGCCTCCAAAGGGTTGGCGTGAGCCATTCCGGTAATTGCTAAATTAGGTTTCAGTTCATGCATACGCTGCACCTGACTATAATTATCCGGTTTTTCAACTATTCGTGGCATGGGTGTTCCCATCTTTTTACAAGTCTGCTGCAAAAGCAATAATTCGGCAGCTTGATATCTCTTATCCATGTAGGGGATACCTACTTCGTAAACGATCATTCCGCATCGAATTAAAAATCGTGCTAGAGATATTTCTAACAGATTATCTCCCATAAAGAATATAGATTTTCCGGTTACTATTTTAAGATAATCTTTCAGATTATTCCAGATCTGATTCTCTCTCTGCTCTAGACCGTCAGGTTTCACATTAAATACTGAACAAATTTTTTCGATCCAAGCGCGTGTTCCATCAGGACCGACCGGGAAGGGTGCTCCAATCAATTGGCATTTCCTCCGACGCATCAATGTTGTCGCTGTGCGACTTAAGAAGGGGTTTACACCGCAAACATAAACCCCTTCGCCTAAGGCTGGAAGTTCAGCGTATCTCTGGGAGGGTAACCAACCCGATACATGAATGGATTGACGTTTCGATTCTGAATTCGATTGAGAAGCTACACCTGAAGGCAGAGACCCAAAAAGAACTAAAGTATGGTTATTCAATTTTCTTCCTTTAGAATTGGATCTATTAGATCCTGCTTGAGCGGCGTTCATTTCCTCAACATTGTCAATTGCATCTCTTTTTTCTTGGCTCATAGCATAACAAGCATATTCCGGACAACGGTGTGTCATCGCAGCCAATACAGTGTCCTCTCCTTGAGTAAAGGCGTAATCCAATCCGTTGGCCCGTGCTACTATAATTGGTACTCCGAGTTGGTGTTCTAATTTGGGTGCTATGCCCTCCAGATCCATCTTTATTATCTCTGTAGTACATGTGCCAATCCAAATAATAACACTAGGATTCCTATCTTTTTTTATTTGGAAACAAATTTTTTTCAACTCTTTTTGATCATTCAATTAAGCTGAAATATCCCCCTCTTCCGATTCCGCCGTTGCGTAACGAGGTTCCGCAAGAATCGTAACTCCAGGAGCATTCTGCAAAAAGTAACCACAAGTCTTCGTACCTACTACCGAGAAAAAACTATCTTCGATCTTTTGATATAACCAAGCTACACGACTAATAGGACAAAAAGTGTGATGATTACCAGTTTCACATTCAAAAGTAGGAATTTCAAGAGTCTTCATGAAAGCGTTTCCTTGGAAAGGGATATATAGAGAGAGAGGCGTGACAATCTCGTCGTCAAATTATCGTAAAATCGAGCGGAGTATTCTGCTGACTATTTTGAGTGTCCTTTCCTTTTTCAGAATTGGGGTTTAGATAAAAATCAGAAAGTAAACTAAATAATTCTCTATCTGGAATTTCTCTTGGTACAATTCCCTCTGGTTTAGACAAAGTTTAATCTGCTACATTTGAATGAAAGTCACAAACATAATTGAGATTGGGTTGGTATTCAGCCATTTCAAACAAAGTCTTTCCCTTCACTCTGGAAACTCGAATGTCTTCGATTAGGGGTAATACTTCTAGTACGGGCATGGGACAAGCTTCTACATATTTATCAATAAGGTCCCTTTCAGATGTTCGGTTACCCACCAAACCAGCTAATCGCAACGGATGGGTATGCGCTTTTTCTCTAACTGATGCAGCGATGCAATTTGCTGCAAAAAGGGCATCGAATCCATTATCAGTAATAATAATACGATAATCCGCATAATTTGATGGAGCTGCAAAACCCCCACGGACTACGTCCCCCAAAACATCAAATAAAATGATATCGTACTCATAAGAAGCGTTTAATTCTTTCAGTAATTTTACTGTTTCTCCCACGACATACCCACCGCATCCAGCCCCTGCGGGTGGTCCACCAGCTTCCACGCGGTCTACCCCACCATAACCTTTGTGAATCACATCTTCGGGCCATACATCTTCATAATGATAATCCTTTGATTGCAAAGTATCTATAATTGTAGGTATTAAAAATCCCGTAAGAGTGAAGGTGCTATCGTGTTTGGGATCACATCCAATCTGTAAGACTCGTTTTCCCCGCCTGGCTAAAGCTATTGATATATTACAGCTAGTTGTTGACTTGCCAATCCCGCCTTTACCATAAACTGCCACTTTCGTCTCACAAAGCTCCAATTCGTGTTCATTTCTTCCGACTACTCCTCATCTTCCCCATCTCTATTTCTCTCCTTTTCCCTTTCTTTATTCTCCCTATTACTATTGAAAGATATTCCTTCTACTTCCATTCCATGAGGTAGAAGAATCCTGTGGCTATTCTACTATGCTTCTCGGAAGGGGGAGAATAGAAACTATTGATTGGTGATTGATCGATACAGATCATGGGGGGGCAATCAATCATGGCCAAGATCAACCACACCAGCCCCCCCCATGATTCGGGGGCTCTATTCAAATAGGATTGCTATCGCTGCCGCTTCTTCCTATAATAAGAGTTAGGGTGTACGCAAAGTTTCTGAAATGTCGGAGGAAGCTTAACGTCTTGTAGATTCAGGGGCGGCTCAAAGAACAAGGGTCTTTACTTTATCTTTACTTTAAATGTGTATGAGACTAAATCCCCTACCATTTTCCCCGGTAGCTCAGCGGTAGAGCGGTCGGCTGTTAACCGATTGGTCGTAGGTTCAAATCCTACCCGGGGAGATTCATCTATTTCCGGTGGAATGAAAGATGGTTTAGATGATGGAGATGATGACGCTTCTTTCGAATAAAAGAACTTGATTCCCCCTAAAAAAGGGGAAGGTACATTCTCATAATATCCTTAAAGATTGACATTATCTACAGAAAAAACTCCCAGTGATAGGATAGTTGTCTTTTACCCATATGCCAAATCAAATCACTATAGCCCATCAACCAGTGAAGGATTCAATATCATGTTTATTTCAAGCTACAATAATTGATGAAAGAACCAAAACGTTCCCCCCTTTTGGATAATCCAATGCTTCTAAGGACCCTATTTAAGCGTCGCTTTTTCGAGAATCCCTACTCCACTCTGGTGTACTGAATGATTGGGATAAGCAAATCAATCAGTCACCTCGAGAGTGAATCCACAATTTTATCAAGGATCTATTCTGAACAGGATATTGAAAAGTTGCTTCCCTATAAACCGCTTCCCATACTCCCTATAGAAGAAATTAGTATTCTTTTTCATTTTTTTTTTTTTTCAAGTAGAAAGACTCATCTAGTAAATGATCTATAAATTCTTAATCATTTGAGATTCTACAAGCAGAATCTTATTCTTTGTATCAGTAAAAGGAAAAGATAGATCTTCCTTCTACTGATTCGACTTCTAAATACCTCTATATTGCTAGAGATCTAGACTGACTGAATAGTATCTAAGATTTTCTTATATGATATTGAACTTTCATTAAGAAAATGTTTCGTTATTTGATCCAGTGACGTCCCACCAAACTGGAACGGATTGAAAAGATAGTAATAAGTTTCAAGCAACATATTATAGATAAGAAAATCCTTAAATGGGGAACGGTTCCGTCTCATCCATCTATTTCTATGAACCAGAAGCCTAAAACGAATAAATCGCTCTTGCAAATCTTCTACTACAATGCTTTGATACAAGTGAATGGGAACAAATATCTGTGGATATTGCAGATGTATATGCATAAACTAAGTTTCTTTGACGTATTCGGAATGTCGCTCCTCATCCAAAGGGAAATTATTCCACCGCTTAATAGATGATTCAGCTATCGATTTCGGATCATATCCACGATAGAGAAAGAAATTTTTAATCTTTTCGTTTGAGAAATGTTTTTCGCGCTCCCTTCTCATACCGTAAGTTACGTAGAGCCTCCGCACCAGTTCTTGATTTGCTAATAAACTACGGCGCGAGGAGGGAATGTTAGGATCCGGCTGGAATAGAAGCATAGGGTCCCAGATGAAGCGCCCCCCTAAGAATCGAGTCGGTTCATCGGATCGATTACATTGTATTTCATATTGATTAGATGAGTCGGAGATTCCCAATTCGAGAAATTGCTCACGTAACGAGATATTATCCAATCGGTTTTCCAATCTTTTAATATATCTTTGCCTCAACCTACCTAAAGCTCTCTTATAACTGAAAAGATATCCTTTTTTCTCATACGATCTATTTTCACTATACTTAATCTTATTCAATTCGAAATCCCGTTGGGGTATTTGATTCTGATTTTGGTAAAGGAGGATTAGATTATACAAATTATTGAATTCGGATAAGACTCTTATCGATTCATAAGTACCACTTCGCATGAAACTGAGACGCCAAGCCTTAGGGGACCAAGTAATCTCACGCGATACTTCCGTCGGAACTAAGTCTATTTCGGTTGACTGTTTCATTTCGAAGTCGGTTAGAGAATTAAACACCCCTTTTCTCGTAGATTTAGAAGAATGACTTGTATAGGTTATATCTGAACAGTACCTGGGTTCAGTAGGAGAAGGAAAAGAAAGACTATTATTGGATTGACTTCTGCTTCTACAGATTTCTGAACATGAGAAATCCTTTGAAAGGTTTTCTAGAACACCACACGCTAGGTTAAAGTCATTCTCTACAAGTTTATCAATAACAATGAAATTTTCTTTCTTTCTCATATCCATTTTGAACGAACCGCGAGCCGCTAATCCAGCCAGTAGCCCTAGGATATGCAAAAATAGAGTGAATTCCTTAATTGTTGACTCGGTTATTGAAGGTTCCACATACCAGTTAGACAAATGATAAAATCGCCTCTTTGACGCATTACTACCAATAAATAGAATATTTGTGGGATAAGTATCTATCAAACTATTTTTTAGAATAGCTTCTCCTATCCTCTGAGAAGAGATTTCGTATTCAGAACTGGATTCTATCCCATTGCCCATATAAGTAACAATTGAATGTTGTCTATGTGACGCTAATCCAATTGCATCACTACATACAATCTTTTTCCTTTTGGAAGTACCGATTAATAATGCTTCATTAGCAGAAAGGAATAAATCTCGTTTGCTATAACCCGTAGTTCCAGACCCAGTACCTTCAAGAAGAGGCGGATTAGCCTCTATTTTGAAGCCTTTGATACGTAAGAGAATTGACAATTCTTTCTGACGTTGACACCTGTTGGACTTTCGGAAATTTATCAATTAGTTTAACCGGTTCGGAGCTATTGGAGCTGGATCTACCCTTGCAGGTACATGAGTCGAAGCAATAACAATATTCTTACGAATGCGAGAATTACTGCGCCCATAACCAATACTCCTCAATATTGGGCAAAGTAAGAATCTGGGATCAGCTTCTAGTCTATGATACGAGCGATGAACATTCAATTCATGAATATCTTGAATCCATATTGTACAGGGAGACACCTCTCTCGCTATTGCAAAAATGAGATTTAATCGGTGTACACTCTCTTTCGAGATGAAATTTCCATGTATATTATTGAAATATGATCGATTGTATAGCAACTTTCTTAGTGGTAGCCTCATCAACGGGAAGTAGGATTTGGATGCTACATCCCTAATAACGGAAGATCGTCCAGTTTCTATGGGTCCTACTACCGGAATTCCTTTAGATGGTAATAATCCTGATTAGAGTGAGATAGGTATGTCATGACATGGCATATTTAGAATGCCTCTTCGTCTCGTCGTTGCTGAAAATAGACTATTTCTCTCGGGGGCGGAAAGAGCCCACTTCTCCGCAGGATCCAACTTACGGATCTTGTAACTTAATAGATCATTTTGGCGGAATTGAAGTAGGTATGCCAAAACATTAGATCTTTCTTGTGGGAAAGCTTCATGATCAATCTCATTGCTCGATAAATCAGAATTGGAATTCAATTTCGATTCATACTTGGAAATAATCTTATTCGTTACTAAATATTGAGTCAATAGTTCTTTCTTACTATTAAGGGTATCGGGGCTTTCCCTACAAAGTATCCATGAATCTAGTTCATTTTTCACGAAGGAGAAAAAGATTATATTATTTATATAATTCAAGAATCTCTTCAAAGAATAGATTAGTAGATCTTTCGTTTACATTTACCTTGTCGAAGGGGAATACATTACCTTTTTCAAATAGGATCCACGCATTGGGTCTATTAAATATCCAATAGTATCGAAACGTTTCCATGAATGAAGGGAATTAGAACCCGAAACGGCAGACAAATGGTGCTTGGAGAATGCAAGAACGAATAATATTGAGAGAATAAGGTAAGATAAGATAGACTTATTGGAAAATTGAGATACTGACCATCCTGAATGTGACATCTTCGTTTCATTAGTAATTTCTTTGAAAAGAATAAGATCTATCCTGGATAATATGGTATTGATGGAATCAGTTTTGAATCTCAATTCTAGGCTTTGGAATAAATAAGCTTTGGTACCATCTATATCCTCAGCAATTCTTTTATAAATTCTAGGTAGATTATGATTCGAGTCATCACTTATTTTAAGTACTATTTCTGGATATGTTTCTCTAATCGGATCGTAGAAGTATCTCCACCGGTTAGGGGTAAAAAACCAAGGTATATACTCTCTGAATAGGCTCCATTTTTCACAGATATTGTCTTTCCAAAAGATCCAAGAGATCTTATATTTGTTCAAATCTTTTGATAATTCATTGAAATTGATGAAATGGGATGGACGGATAGGCTCTTTACGGATATATGGATCTGCAAACTTCGTATCTTCGTGCGGAACCTTCTTCCCAATCAATCCTATTAGAGATCTTGATGTTACATCGTTGCGTAATGAAAATCTTAGCGACCAGTAAAGCGTTTCTAATTCTTCTGGTTCCCAGAAATATCCAATAGATGGATCATTTTGATAGAATCGATTCTTGGTGGAAACATCCCCCGAGTCTGATCTATCTTCAATAGACTTCTCTTCTGAATTGACTTGATCCAACCCCAGATTCTTAGGACGAGGTCGGGGTCGCCGATCCGCCGATGGATTAGAGTTTATCAACGTTTTTTCCATTTCCAAATAAAATCCATCGCTACTGCACGAAGATAGAAACGAATCTCTCGTTTCACGAGGAGATGAGTTCAACTTCGACAATAATCTTTTCAGATCTGAAATAGAATTAAAAAGTCTATCTGAATGAGTTAATAATAATGTTGCAGATTCATGCAGATTAGACGGAATAGGTTGAACTGTTGTGAGTACATGATCAACAGTTACCCCTTCTGTTCGTTTCGATAAATTGGGTGATAATGAATCCGACAGTTGGGACTGAATAGATGAGATGATATTAGATGAGATGACTTCATTATCGGAGCCCACATAGAAATTATCTAAGACGTTGGAATAACTGCTGCTACATCTCCCAATAAAGAAATCCCTTTTGGTTCTCGGAATGAAATTGCTTCTAGCATAGTTCCATACAGGTAGATTAGAGTGGTCTAGAAAGTTTAGTGTATTCACTTCATCGGAAATGTATCTTGAAATACTCTCACCAATATCTTTATTTGAACCTCTGCCACGACTTGAATTATCTAGAAACAGATCCCAAGTCTGCCTCCCCGTAGTGGAAAGAGCATCACTTGAAAATCCTGTTCGGATAGATTCGATGCGGGGTAATCCAACAAGAGGCGGATTCACTGCGGGTTCTAGTGAGATTGAAGAGCCTATCGATTTTTTATCCATTAACAATCTGGACTCAATGAATAAAATCTTTTTTCTCTTGAGAATTCTTTTGAGGAAAGATATCTGTTCGTCAATGTCAATATCGAGTAAACTCGATAAGGGATCAAGCATCGAAAGATCTATATCGTTCAATTTATCGATGCAATAATCAATCGTATCTATCAGAACTTCTTGGCGAGTAACCTCGGTAACAATCATTTTGTAAATAAATAAAACATTGAGAAATCGATGAGGATACTTCTCGTTATTCTGAGTGGTGTTATTAATACTAGTACCAATACTATTTAGTAATTTGTTTCTCATTATCGAGACACCGTAAATCGATTTATCCAAGTCATACTTTATTTCTAAAAAGACTCTCCCGAAAGGGGAAAAATACGAATCTCTGGTTGTATCAAGCCATCTATGCGCATTTGACTGAACATTCCTATACTCATCGATTCGGAAGGTCATATACTCGTTCAACAAACGCTCTATGTTATCTTTCCATTCCAATAATCTTTATTCAGTTGCAATTCTTGTTACACCGGTGGATTCCCCGCTCCCCGCCCAGCCATCCAACCGATATTTGATTCGGAAGAAATATTCACTAGCTAATGCACAGAAATAGTCATATAAAATAAGTGTGTATGTTGAGTAGAGAGGTATCAATCTATTTCGTCCATACAACCTAACTAGAGAATATATTGAATGTATGTTATCTTTTCCTTTCAATTCATTTAAAAAAGTAGTATTTTCGATTCTATTAGTTACTTCTCTAGGTATACCTAAAGGTATTTTAAAATATCTTGGAATAATTCTATTGAGGTCAAAGTATTTGCTACTCGGCAACTCTAGTTTCTTGCCAAATATCCTAGTAAATGATAGATTCTTTTCCATTTTCAATGGAAATACTTTCCCAGATTTCTCATTACTATTAATATCAATAATTATTGCCCCATTAGAAGTCGGATTCAATTCCTCAATTATCAAAATAAATCCAGTGAGTCGATTTATTAATTCATTTCTTATTTGTGAATAAGTGTGTAGAATAGGAGAGTCTCCCCCATTTTCGTGACAATCTAACCCGGATATACCATCACGAGACGACATTGTATTTTTACAAGATGGAAATGAAGACAAATTGGAAAAGGCCTCCCTCAATCTTGTTGTTTGTAGTCGATCCAGATCTTGCTTGTTACGGATTTTTCAGAAGAATAACGAATCAGAATCATTTTGGTAACAGTCACTTTTCCTTTTCTTTTGATAAAGTCCCGCATGTTTATAGAATTTGAAAAACCTATTTGAATCTTCTAAAAACCTATCCCTCCATAATATCTGAATCCTCTCAGTCTCATCTCTGGATATATCCTCGCCAGGGAGTGAATCCCTCACTATGCAGACCTTCCATCTACCTGAAACCAGAGGATTCATTGCACCATAACGAACTTGCTTTTCTTCTCTCGTCGAACCTGTGGGAATATCTTCGTTCGACCCTAAATAGTAAGAATCAGGTGTTCTTCTCTTCCCATCCTTTTCAACAGATAAAGATCTTTTGGATTGAAGAAAGTAGTAGGATAAGTCACCAGAATTTTCTGCTTGTTCTTTTCTTACTCCACCACCCCCATTAATTATTTTCGCTAATATAGAACTTCTTTCGATCGAACTTCTATCACTCAAGCAATGCATAGAAATTGGTATTGTTAGTAACATTAGGATTTCCAGGGTGATGCTACTACCCCTCTTTACTGAATGACGCAGATTGCTTAGAAATAGTGAACTTAGACTCCATAAGTCAAATAATCTGATAAAAGGTTCATAACTAGACAATGGACCAATTAAAAATTCTTTGAGATGTTGGTTCTTCAATGATTCGAAGAAGTAGTCTAATCTACTGATTTCTACTAACCCCGGAACTTTAGATAGAGAATATGGACTTCCTACTCTTTTTTTTCCCACCCTTTCTACCTTATTTTCTTTTTTCATCTTATTCATATGTGATAGATACTATCTATTTCTCACATTTATTATATGGATAATCTTGAAAGATTCAAGATACGTTGGAGTAAGTACTTCAAATAAGTATAGTGATTTCTATACATATTCGTGTCCAAAACTGGAATTGGATCGGTAATTTCAAATCGTTATTGTTGAGGATACCTGTACATAACCTATCCACTTTTTTTTTTTTAACTTTTTCTATTCCAAGCAATAAGAACGAGTTATCTAATTGGATGGGCGAACGACGGGGATTGAACCCGCGCGTGATGGATCCACAATCCATTGCCTTGATCCACTTGGCTACGTCCGCCCCCTCTACTACTGGGCTCCCTGAACGTGAAAGGGAACACGATCGATCTATTAAGCTATTAGGGTCCTTCAATTGATACACATACATATTAGTTGTGTATATAACGAGACAATAGGAAATCTGTGAAATGAAGAACGTACTCCCACTCTATTCATTGGTAGATTACAAGCATTCTGTGCATTGGAATAGAAATAGTTTTAATATTTACAGCCGCATAAGAGTATTCTAAGGATTCTTCAGAATTCAAGATTGGGAACTTATGATTGTAAGATTCTGACAAACCATCACCATTCTTTCTATTCGTTTTATCGAACGAAACCTCATTGGACACCAAACCTTTTAGTTTTAAAAGGTTTGGTGTCCAGTTATACTGCATAACCAGACAGATATTATCCGTTTATAGAAGGAGCTTCAACAGAAGCTAAGTCTAGAGGGAAGTTATGAGCGTTACGTTCATGCATAACTTCCATACCCAGGTTAGCGCGGTTTATGATATCAGCCCAAGTGTTAATAACACGACCTTGGCTGTCAACCACGGATTGGTTGAAGTTAAAACCATTCAAGTTGAATGCCATGGTGCTGATACCTAAAGCGGTGAACCAGATGCCTACTACGGGCCAAGCAGCTAAGAAGAAGTGTAGAGAACGAGAATTGTTGAAGCTAGCATATTGGAAGATCAAACGGCCGAAATAACCGTGAGCAGCTACGATGTTGTAGGTTTCTTCCTCTTGGCCGAACTTATAACCTGCATTAGCAGACTCATTCTCAGTGGTTTCTCTGATCAAACTAGAAGTTACCAAAGAACCATGCATAGCACTGAATAGAGAGCCGCCGAATACGCCAGCTACACCCAACATGTGAAAAGGATGCATAAGGATGTTATGCTCAGCCTGGAAAACGATCATAAAGTTGAAAGTACCAGAAATGCCTAGAGGCATACCGTCAGAGAAACTTCCTTGACCAATTGGGTAGATCAAGAAGACGGCGGCAGCAGCTGCGACGGGAGCTGAGTACGCAACAGCAATCCAAGGACGCATACCCAAACGGAAGCTTAGTTCCCACTCGCGACCCATGTAGCAAGCTACACCAAGTAGGAAGTGAAGAACGATCAGTTCGTAAGGACCACCATTGTATAGCCATTCATCAACGGAAGCTGCTTCCCAAATTGGGTAGAAGTGTAACCCGATAGCTGCAGAAGTAGGAATGATAGCACCAGAGATGATGTTGTTCCCGTATAACAAAGAACCAGAAACGGGCTCACGAATACCATCAATATCTACAGGAGGAGCTGCGACGAAAGCAATGATGAATACAGAGGTTGCGGTTAGTAGGGTAGGAATCATTAAGACACCGAACCATCCGATGTAAAGACGGTTTTCAGTGCTGGTGATCCAGTCGCAGAAGCGACCCCATAGGCTTGCGCTTTCGCGTCTTTCTAAAGTTGCGGTCATGGTAATATTTGGTTTTCAAAATAATTAGTGATTCCCCAGGCTAGTAAGCTTGTTGATTCCCAGTATATCACGAAATCCTATCCGTGTCAACTAAGATTGATTGAGTATCCAAAACTATTAGATACAGAGGCTATTTCTCGGTATCTTGAATAATTCCTATCCCTTATTTCACAACGCGGCTTCCCTTTTTTAAAACAAATTTTTTAGAACAAATAATTTTTGGTTTTTACTCTATGTCTCGTGGGAAGGAGGGAGACTAACTCTTCATTGATCATCCATTGAGAATTGGAACGATATTGATTATCGATCACCCTATAAATATGAAGCAACGTTCCATTTCGACGAATGGGAGTACAACATTCTGTCTCTGATACACTAGTTTTTATTAGATGAAATCTCTCTAAAGTAGTTGGAGGGTTGTAGCAAGTAAGGTAAAAATGGTGAGTAAGAAAGGGAAAGTCGATTTTGATCGAATCTCTGTGGCTTGAACTTAAAACTCGGCGGATTCAAGTGAAGTGTCGGAGTCTCATTCCAGGTTTGGAACTGGGAGAAGCTTCTCAAATTGTAGTGATCTTTCAGATCATACAGCTTTCTCTATGTGCGTCCCAATCGATTTCAGTTCTCCGAATAACTAATCGATATTGCATCAAGCCTTTTCCCGATGGACTTTCCAACTCCACATTAGTTTCTTTCCCTTCTATAAGATAAAGAGTCTAATAATTGATAATCTAATAAATAATTATCAATCCTCACTTATGGCTTAGATATCTCTTATTCAGCGTCCAATTTTTACTTATCCATTTGTTTATGGCGTATTCTGATTCCCGATAACCCGCGCCCTGGTTCCAATCCACAATGAAAAGATTGTGGATTGAAACAAATCTGAAACTAACGGAAATGGGCAAAAGCTTTGTTAGCTTCCGCCACTTTATGGGTCTCCTCTTTCTTCCGTACGGCACTACCAGAATTTCTGGCAGCATCCATTGATTCATCACTCGATCTTAAAGCCATACTTCGACCTGAACGTTTTCGACACGCGATCAATAACCATCGGATAGCCAAAGCTTTTCCTTCTGCAGGTACCACTTCAACGGGAACTCGATAAGTCGATCCACCTACACGTTTGGATTCTGTTACTACATCGGGAGTTACCCCACGTACTGCTTGTCGTAGAACAGACAGTGGATTCCTATTTGTCTTTTATCTAATCCGCTTCATAGCCCGATAAGGAATCTGATAAGCTAATGATTTTTTTCCATTTTTAAGAATACGATCAACCAGCATGTTTACTAATCGATTACGATAAATCGGATCCGATTCTATATTTCTCTTTCTGTTCACTACACTGCTCCGATGTAACATGAGTTTGCAGATATGTCAGATTTCAATCAATTATTTTATACCAATGGTATCTTAGAATATTATTTTGGCTTCTTCACTCCATATTGTAGGGTGGATCCGCCGGTTAGTCGAAGATCTCCCTCCGAACTGCACGTACGACTTTCATCGAATACAGCTTTCCATATGATTGAATAGAAACTATTGAAGTGAGTTTGAACCACTTTTAGTGAATCATATTTACTCATTATGCATTGAGTATCCGTTTCCTCTTCATTATTCTAGGAATAGAAGAAAGTCAAAGTTTAGGAATGGAAAAAGAAAATCTTGCATTTCAGTTATCTCACTAAGAATGTCCGTGGGTTTATTGATCCAATTACCAAATGTTCACAAAATCTTCACCGAATCTCCATAATAGTAGTCTGAACCCGCTCCAAGAGGAAGAGACATTCTAAGATTTTCTAGGTAGGAGTCCAGGTAAAACTCAACTTACTGGAATGTAATACCTTGGACACCAAGTTGTTTCACACAAATAGATGGATAATAATCAATCTTTGTAATAGCAGGCTTCAGTCCCCCGGCAATGCTGGGTCGGCTACACGTTTAACATATCAGAACAACTGATACGGAATCATTGCGATGATACAAGTTGCGATAATGTTCTGCAACGCACTAGAACGCCCTTTCTTACGATCCTTTACTCCTACAGCATCTAAGGTTCCTCTAACGATATGATACCTCACCCCGGGTAGGTCTTTAACCCTTCCGCCTCTCACAAGGACCACCGAATGTTCCTGCGAATTATGGCCAATACCTGGTATATAAGCCGTTACCTCGAACTTGGAGGTTAATCGAACTCTGGCGACTTTACGTAGGGCAGAGTTAGGTTTTTTTGGTGTAGTTGTGGAATAGTTGACAGATGAGTCAGTTTCAATGTCACTATACAGAACCGTACATGAGATTCCCATCTCATACGGCTCCTCGTCATTCAATTACTCTTAAGAAAAGGAATACAAGATTCTTTTCAGCTATTCTCAGCTACAAAAGAATTTACAAAAAAAAAAAAAGTAGATTCTTTTCAATTCATTTCCAAATCGTTGCTTTTATGCCCCCTTCATTTCCCAAATATCAGTATTATTAATAAGTAGCACGGATAGACAAATGAAAAATCTATCAAATTGATGAGTAGATTCGCTAATGAATTTTTCATTTTCATGTGAGTAATATGAAACGGATCAAATATAGAGGAGATTGACGAGTTGGTATATGCTTATCCATATCATTAATTACCCTTCGATAAGGAATCCATTCTGAAATTAAGACAGCTTCGATATCTGAC